ATGTCTCAATCTGTATCAGAACGGACTCGAATTAAAAGTGACCGTTACGAATCTGGTGTAATCCCTTACGCTAAAATGGGTTACTGGGATGCTTCATACTCAGTAAAAACTACTGATGTACTTGCTTTATTCCGTATTACACCACAACCAGGTGTAGATCCAGTAGAAGCTGCTGCGGCAGTAGCTGGTGAATCTTCTACAGCAACTTGGACAGTTGTATGGACTGATTTATTAACAGCTTGTGACCGTTACCGTGCTAAAGCTTACCGTGTAGATCCAGTTCCAAATTCATCAGATGTATACTTTGCATTTATCGCATACGAATGTGATTTATTTGAAGAAGGTTCATTAGCTAACTTAACAGCGTCTATTATTGGTAACGTTTTTGGTTTCAAAGCAGTATCAGCATTACGTTTAGAAGATATGCGTATTCCGCATTCTTACTTAAAAACATTCCAAGGTCCTGCGACAGGTATTGTTGTAGAACGTGAACGTTTAAACAAATATGGTACTCCATTATTAGGTGCAACAGTAAAACCAAAATTAGGTTTATCTGGTAAAAACTATGGTCGTGTAGTATACGAAGGTTTAAAAGGTGGTTTAGACTTCTTAAAAGATGATGAAAACATTAACTCACAACCATTCATGCGTTGGAGAGAGCGTTTCTTAAACTGTATGGAAGGTATTAACCGTGCCGCTGCTGCAACAGGTGAGGTAAAAGGTTCATACTTAAACGTTACAGCTGCAACTATGGAAGAAGTAATCAAACGTTGTGAGTACGCTAAAGAAGTAGGATCTATCGTTGTTATGATCGATTTAGTTATGGGTTATACAGCAATTCAGAGTGCTGCTATCTGGGCTCGTGAAAATGATATGCTTTTACATTTACACCGTGCAGGTAACTCTACATACGCTCGTCAAAAAAATCACGGTATTAATTTCCGAGTTATTTGTAAGTGGATGCGTATGTCTGGTGTAGATCATATCCACGCTGGTACAGTTGTTGGTAAATTAGAAGGTGATCCTTTAATGATTAAAGGTTTCTACGATGTTTTACGTTTAACTACATTAGAAGTTAACTTACCTTACGGTATTTTCTTCGAAATGTCTTGGGCTAGTTTACGTCGTTGTATGCCAGTTGCTTCAGGTGGTATTCACTGTGGTCAAATGCACCAATTAGTACACTACTTAGGTGATGATGTAGTATTACAATTTGGTGGTGGTACAATTGGTCACCCAGATGGTATTCAAGCTGGTGCGACAGCTAACCGTGTTGCTTTAGAAGCAATGGTTTTAGCTCGTAACGAAGGTGCTGATTACTTCAATAATGAAGTTGGTCCACAAATTTTACGTAACGCAGCAAAAACATGTGGTCCTTTACAAACAGCTTTAGATTTATGGAAAGATATTAGCTTCAACTATACATCTACAGATACAGCTGATTTCGCTGCAACACCAACAGCAAACGTATAATAGTTACTTTTAAAAAAATTAAAGGAGTATTTGAATAGTGAGACTTACACAAGGTTGTTTCTCGTTCTTACCAGATTTAACTGATCAACAAATTGAAAAACAAATTGCTTATGCAATCCGTAAAGGTTTGGCAATGAACGTTGAGTGGACAGATGATCCACATCCTCGTAATAACTACTGGGAATTATGGGGTTTACCTTTATTTGACATTAAAGATCCTGCATCTGTAATGTTCGAATTAAAAGAAGCTCGTAAATCATGTGCAGCTGGCTATATCCGTATTAATGCATTTGATGCAAGTTACGGTACAGAAAGTTGTGTTATGTCATTTATTGTTAATCGTCCAGCGAGTGAACCAGGTTTCTACTTAGAACGTGGTGAAGGTCCAGGTCGTTTCGTTCGTTACACAATCAAATCGTACAGTGTACAAGCAAACCCAGAAGGTGGTCGTTACTAAAATATTGTAACGCTCTTTCAACTTAGATCATAATAATTATTATGATCTAAGCTCTTATTATCCAAATAAGAATTTTTTATAGTTAAAATTATATAGTTTATTCGTCTTAAAAAGAAAATTATTGAAACTTATAAAATAATATATTTTTCCGTAAATTAAAATTTAAATGATAAAAAAGTTGAAATGTGATTACTAAAGTAAGCCACGTTTTTAATTGTTAATAAGAAGTATTATTATTTTTCGTGAACTGAAGATTGAATAACGTTATATTAATTATAGAAATATGTTTTGAAAAACCAATTATCAAAATTTAGATCTAAACAAATTGATTATTACAATTTGCTTTAGTAATTGTTGTTAAAACTTTTACTAAAGCATAAAATTTATTAACTGAAAAATGATAATCATAATGATTAACTAAATAGCGTTAATCTTTTAAAGGTATATTATGACCATTTATAATACTATCAGTTAAAAACGTTAAAATTAATTTAATTGATCGAATAGCATCATCATTTCCTGGAATTGGAATATCAATTAGATCAGGATCACAATTCGTATCTAAAATAGAAATAATTGGAATACCTAATTTTCGACATTCAGATACAGCCGTCATTTCTCGTTTTTGATCAACAATAATGGCAACATCAGGTAATTCAGACATTGTTTTGATTCCCTCTAAATGTTTACGTAATTTTGTTAATTCTTTTCGACGTAAAGCCGCTTCTTTCTTTGTTAATAAATCAAACGTTCCTTCAACTTCTTGCTTTTCTAAATCTTTTAACCTTTGAATACGTTGTTTCATAGTTGTCCAATTAGTTAGCATCCCACCTAACCAACGGTGGTTTACGTAGAATGAATCTGAACGTTTCGCTTCTTGGGCAATCAATGTAGTCGCCTGACGTTTAGTTCCAATGAATAATACTGTTTTTCGACCACTTCTTTTATCGTCTGGATTTTTTCTTTCACTGACTGTTTTTTCTAAGTAGCGCATCGCTTCTTTTAATAAAGTCGCTGATTGCACCAAATCTAAGATATGAATGTTATTAACTTCACTGTAAATGTATGGGAACATTTTTGGATTCCAACGATGTGCTTTATGGCCAAAATGAACACCTGCTTCTAATAATTGTGATAGACGAATATTAGACATATTATTTTTTAATTGACTTATTTTGAATGCTTTATAAATATTTAATTTTAACTCTAGCAAAAATTAATCTATTTGTCTAGTTTTTTTAGGTAGCTGTCCAAAATTTTTTAAATTTTTAACGTTCAATTTATTAGTTGTTAACGATTTTTTGAAACAATTTTTGTAATTCGGGAATCCAGTTCCAGCTGGAATTAAATGACCAATAACAATATTTTCTTTCAATCCTCTCAACCAATCAATCCGACCTTCAATTCCTGCCTTTGTAAGAACACGAGTGGTTTCTTGGAAACTTGCAGCAGAAATAAAACTTGGGTTATTTAAAGCCGCTTTTGTAATTCCTAATAATAGTGGCATATAACAAGCTGATTGTTTTTCTTCAATCTCTAAAACTTGATTCATATATTGAACATGATATAAATCAATAACCTCACTTTTTAATAAAGGAGTATCACCGGGAGATGTTACTAAAACTTTTGTGGTCATTTGTTTGATAATTACTTCTAAATGTTTATCATTAATCGTAACACCTTGTGACTGATAAACGGATTGAACAGAATCTAAAATAAATAATTGAACTTTTTTAAAACTTTTGTAACACGCTTCATAATTGTTCAGTAATTGAGCATATTTAAAATTATATCTTTTATCAGATAAAAATAATTTTAATAGTCCATAGTAATTAAAATAAGCTTTGACTAATTTATGGGGATTAATTTTATCATTTTCTTTAATAGGTGTACCGATTTTTCGAAAATCAAAATTATGATCTAAACTTGTTTTTTGACTTAATAATCCTTTTTTTTGAATTGTTGCCGTTTGTTTAACTTTTAGATTTTTCTTACGAGCTTCTAAAATCTCTTCAATACGTGGTAAACCTTGAACAATATCACCAGTAATTTCTTTTTCAAGATTCAATAACCCGAGTGTTTTACCAGGTTCAATAAATTCAGTATTTTTACAAAAAACACTATTCGATTCTTGTTCGAAATAATCTTCAGTAATTGAATATAAACCTATCGCTTTTGTCATTTTATCAAATGGTCGTTTCAAATCTTTTTTACTTACAAATGGTTTCCCAGTAAATTTGTAGTGATTTGGATCTGAATAATTTATAAACTTTATGAGAGTTAATTGTGATTGTAATTGATCTTTAAAATTTCTTTGATTTGGATTTGAAATCAAGTCAGAACTTTTTAATAACAATGTTCTATTAAATAAGTTGTTTATATTATTTTTTGGCCACAATTTCATCGATTTTAAATTTAAGCTTGAATCTTTATCTGTTAATGCTAATTTTTTTGATAATGGTGGCATCAAGCAACTATATAATTTTCCTGCTTTTTTTAAGAAAAGTTTTGGAAAGCTAGATTTTAAGTTAATTTCTAATTTAGAAGAACGACTCGTATTAATTCTATTTAAATTTTTTTTAGTTGAGAACTGTTGCAAACTTGAATAATCTATATAAACATTTCGATTTCGATTCTGACTAAAATCTTTACTAGACTGTGGAAATAACTTGTATTGTAAGTTTGTTTTTGATGATAAGTTATCATTTTTACAATTTGGGAAAAAATATGGACGACCCTTTTGAATTGTCACTAACTTATCATTTTTAATGATAATTCGACCAGTTTTAGACAAATTTGATTTACTTAAAACGATATCACCAATTGTTTTATTAGAAATCGCATTTTTATCAACAGTTATACATTCATTATTGGAAATCAAGAAAATCTGCTTTTCAGTATGTTTTTTTACTTTAAATTTGACAATCTCTTGAGCTGTCAATGTATATTTTTCTAGGTAACCTAGTAGACTATAACTATTTAAAAATTGATTCTTTTGAGCAACAATACATGATTGTAATGTTTTATCTTTTAAATTTGCTGAAATATAATTATTTAGATTTAATTTTTCAATAACGTTAAACTCTACGCATTTTTTGTAGTTATTATTAAACAATTCAATACTGATATCATTATTTTGATTTAAAAATTTACTGGTTTTGAATAATAAAAGATCCGAAATTAAATTTAAACTTTCTTTTCCTTTCAAATGTTGATTAGTTTTATATGAATGGATTACGATAGGTTTGAGATTAAACTGATTTGTTAAATTTATACTTTGCTTCACAGTTTTTGAACCTAATGAACTTAATGCAAATTCATAAAGTTGAATTGGTCGAATTAATAATTGATCATTATTTTTTCCACCAATATATTCACAAAAAGATAAGTTTTGAAGAACTAGACTTGAAAATAGTGTTTCACCGGGAAAATAAACTTTTCTTTTGGTCTTTTTGAATCTTTTACTTTTGTATAATAGTCCAGATTTAATTGTAATGATGTTAATCTTTTCATTTTTTGAATTTATTGATGGGTTAATTGAGACAATACCTGAAATTTTTGAAAAATGATCCGGTATAATTTCAAAACCTTTTCCAATAAAATCTCCATGTTCGACTAATAATCCTTTTTTATCACATTTTATTCGGTGTACTTCTTCATCCAACCAAATTAACGTTCGTTTCTGAAATAAAACACGATTAATAAGCTGTTTTGAATTTAGATAAAAAGGGATAAATGTATTATTATTATTTATCTGGAAATTATAGTGAAGAGTTCCTCCTGTAAGAGTTTTATATTTATTAGTAATTAAAGTTCCAAATTTTTCGTTCCGAGTTAAATCTACAAAATTTTTAAAATATTTTTTTCTAAGACATAACTCATAGTTTAACGATCCTAAAACCAATGCATGTGTTTTATAATTGATTACTGTATTTAGTTGACGTAATTTCGCCTTGTTTAATAAATATTTTTGATTCCTTGTTTCAACTAAATTATCATACAAGCTTGTTTTTTTATTATTAAAAGTTAAGATACTATCGAAATGATTGACTAGTTTTGTTCGAAAAATAGAACCATATTTATTTAATTTATAGTCAGAGTAGAAATTCACGAATGAATGTATTGGACTGTTATAAAGTTGTCCTTCTAAAATCCAGATTAATCTATTATTGTTTAAAGTATTAATTTTTTGTTTTAATTTTGGAATAAAAATTTCACCGGATTTATCACTTAAAATTGTTTTAATTTCAGTTTTAACTTGTTTATTAGTATTAATGACTTCACCAATAACTGTATCCTTATAGATATATTGATTACTTTTTGGAAATAAAATCGTATTTCGTAAAATGTCAATTTTGATTAATTCACTATTTTTATTATCAGGTATTAATACTAAAGAACCGGAGTTCTTTGTTACTAGAACATCTTCTCCACGATTTGTTCTTAGAGCAACAGTTTGAAGATCTTTGTAAAACTGAATAATACCATTTTGCGGACTAATAATTTGTTGTCGAGTTTCAGACGTAAAAATACCTCCTGTGTGAAATGTACGCATGGTAAGTTGTGTACCCGGTTCCCCGATGGATTGTCCAGCTAGAATACCAATGGCTTCACCAATATCAATTAAATTTTCAGTTGTTAAATCCCAACCATAACATTTTTGACAAATTGCACGATATAGCCTACAAGTTAAAGGTGAACGGATTGGACACTCCATTATACCTTTTTCTTTAAATTTTTGAATTAATGTTGGTGTTATTTGTGTATTACGTTCAGCAATAATCGATGATGTTTGTGGATCAATTATTGATTTATTCAAAATCCGACCTACAATTTTTTCATTAATGTTGTCACTATCCAGAGAAAATATTAATGAATAATCTACTAAACAATCTTTTTCCCGTATTAAAATATCCTGTGCGACATCAATTAAACGACGAGTTAAATAACCCGAGTTAGCCGTTTTTAATGCAGTATCGACAATGCCTTTTCTGGCTCCATAACCAGACATTAAATAATCTGTTACACTTAATCCTTCCCGAAAGTTTTTTTTGATTGGTAAATTCATTATTTGACCACTTGGATCGGACATTAAACCACGCATCCCAACGAGTTGGCGAACTTGTGATAAGTTTCCTCGTGCTCCAGAAAAAGCCATGATATATACAGAATTTAGTGGATCATAATTCTTAAAGTAATAGATAATTTGGGTTTTTAATGATTCACTTGTCAGACTCCATGTATCTATAATTTTTTGAAATCGTTCAACTTCTGTGATTTTACCTTTTAAAAAAATTTTTTCTGAATTTTCAATTTCTTGATTTGCTCTTTCAAGCATCAAATTTTTGACGAAAGGAACTTTTAAATCTTCAATACTAATTGAAATTCCAGCTTGACTAGCGTATCTAAATCCTAGATATTTTAATTCATCAGCTAACAGACAAGCTTGCATTGAATCATAATTTGTAAAGCTCCACGCTAATAACTGACGAAGCTGTTTTTTACCAATTAAGCTATTTTGATAAGTATAATTTTTCATATCTATTCATAAATTACAATAAATTTAACATTTTTTGAACCGTATCATTAAAAATTACACGACCGGTTGTTGTTTGTAAATATTGGGTAATTACTTTTCCAGTCGGATCTTTACGTATTTGAACATCTTCATAATATTCAATGACACTTTTATCATTTAGAACTGTTTGTTTCAATAATTCAGAAAGTTTATCTAGTGGCTCTGTGTGACGAATCCAGATTATTGTATGTAGTTCGATTTTATTTTGATTATAAGCGAGTATTACATCATCAAAATTTCTAAAATAATGGTTTGAACCACGTAATCCCTTAATATTATTAACAGTTAAATAATAACATCCAAGTACCATATCTTGACTTGGTGTAATTACAGGTTCGCCATTTGCAGGTGATAGAAAATTATAAGGTGCTAACATTAACATGTAACATTCAGCTTGTGCTTCAATAGATAATGGAATATGAACAGCCATTTGATCACCATCAAAATCTGCATTAAAAGCAGAACAAACTAATGGATGCAATTTAATTGCTCGACCTTTTACTAAAATAGGTTCAAACGCTTGAACACCTAAGCGATGCAAAGTTGGAGCCCGATTTAGAAAAATTGGGTGAGTTTTTAAAATATTTTTTAAAACTGGTTGCGTGATTTGGGCATTATTATGAATTAAATTCCTAGCAATTTTCATATTATTTGCTAAATCTTGATCAATTAATTCTCGAATAATGAATGGCTGAAAAAGTTCAATAGCCATTTCGTAAGGTAAACCACATTGATTCAATTTTAAACTTGGCCCTACTACAATTACTGAACGACCCGAATAATCAACTCGTTTGCCTAATAAATTTTGACGAAAACGACCATGTTTTCCTTTAATAATATCAGATAATGATTTTAATGGACGATTATTTGCACTCAACGCAATTTTGCCACGTTTTCCGTTATCAATTAATGTATCAACTGATTCTTGAAGTAATCGTTTTTCATTTCGAATAATTAATTGTGGAGCATCAATTTCTAACAATTTTAATAATCGATTATTTCGTGTAATAATTCGACGGTAAAGCTCATTCAGATCTGATGTTGCAAACCGACCACCTTCTAATTGTATCATTGGTCGTAAAGATGGTGGAATGACAGGTAAAATAGAGAAAATCATCCATGAAGGTTGTGAATTAGTTCCAACTAAATTTTCTAATATACGAGTACGTTGGATAGCTTTTTCACGAATTTTTTGAATTCTTTTTTGTTCCCAGTTCTTTTCCCAGAATGAAATTGTATAAATGGGGTTTTCTTTATTTAAAACTTTTGTACAAATTAAAACAAAAGAGCGTGTTTTACAAATTTCACTTTTTAGATTAATTTTCTCTAATTCTCGTTTAATTAATGGCGTACCCATTAAAAAATTGGGAGTCGCTTTTAATAAATATTTTGGTACATGCGAACGTTGATTTTCTGCTTTTGGATAAGGTTTTAATGGATAATTACTAAATCCAAGCTCACGACTCCGACGATAATGTTGAAGATCCCAATGTAAACCATATAATGTAATTTCATCTTCAGCAATAAAATACGCTAATGAAGTAAGTTTAATTCGTTTAATCCGTTCATCCCATAAGTTTACTTCAGTTGACTTGAGCTCACCATAGTACAGTCGTTTTTCTAATTCTTCAACTTCTAAAATAAGAGCCATAAAGTTTGGGCGACTATTGATGTACCAAATATGTGTTACGGGATAAATTAAATTAATATATCCCATTCGATAGCGTCTAACACGCGATTCAGTTAATTCAACCCCACAGCGTTCACAAATTAGTCCTTGATAATGAACTCTTTTATATTTTCCACAAGCACACTCAAAACTTTTACTAGGGCCAAAAATCCGTTCACAAAATAACCCATCCATTTCTGGTTTAAATGTTCTATAATTAATTGTTTCAGATTTTTGAACTTCACCCACAAATTGGCCATTTGGTAGTTTCCGGTTTGACCATTGTAAAATTTTAAAAGGTGATGCTAATTTAATTTTGATGTAATTAAATTTTTTTGCAAATTGTCTCATAATTTTTTAAAATGAAATATCATTTATATTTAAATCAGGTAAAAATGTTTTCGAAGAAGCGTTGTATTTTTCAATAAGATTAACTTCAATATCATAATATTTTGCTGAACTAAATTTATCAATTTTGTAAATAGTCATATCTAAACCAATAGAACGTAATTCTTGCAATAAGACTTTAAAAGACTCAGGAACGCCAAATTGTGGAATTTGTTGTCCTTTTACAATTGCTGTTAACGTTTCGTTTCGACCTTCAATATCATCTGATTTTGTAGTTAAAATTTCGGTAAGTGTAAAAGCTGAACCAAATCCTTCTAGAGCCCAAACTTCCATTTCTCCAAAACGTTGACCACCATGTTGAGCTTTTCCTCGTAATGGTTGTTGTGTAATGAGAGAATAAGGTCCAGTAGCTCGAGAATGCATTTTATCATCAACTAAATGAATTAGTTTTAACATATATGCATTACCAACTGTAATTGGATTCTCAAATTCTTTACCTGTCCGTCCGTCAATTAAAACCATTTTTCCTGGTGCATATGGATTAAATAACCAACTTTCATTTTTTTTGATTGAAGCTTGACGAAGTTTTTTATTAATTAAAATTCTTGACATTTCAATACCATACATCTCATCAAATGGTAAAATTTTAAATCGACAGTTTAATTTATCACCTGCTAATCCTAATAAACATTCATAAAGTTGTCCAACATTCATACGAGATGGTACTCCAAGAGGATTTAAAATAATATCAACAGGTGTTCCGTCAGGTAAAAATGGCATATCTTGACGTGGTAAAATTCGTGAAATGATGCCTTTATTTCCATGTCGACCAGCAATCTTGTCACCTACCTGAATTTTTCGAATTTGAGCAACGAATATATAAATTTTTTCCGATTGATAAGTTAACTTCGTTTTACGATTAAATGTAATAGTTTCTATAACTCGACCTGATGGACCTTTCGGCATTCGATAAGAATTATCTTTGACACCTTTAGCTTTGGTACCAAAAATAGCACGCAATAATTTTGCTTCTGGTAATTCTGAACTATCATTTGAAATTACTTTACCAACTAAAATGTCACCAGGTTTAATAAATGTTCCAACTTTAATAATACCATTGTCATTAAGATGTTTAACTTCAGACGAAGTTAAATTTGGAATCATCTTTGTAATTTGTTCCGCCATTTCGGAATTATTACTAATTTCAATCTTATAACGTTCAATATGAATAGAAGTAAAAATATCATCATAAACTAAGCGTTCACTAATTAAAATTGCATCCTCAAAGTTGTAACCTTGCCAAGGCATATAGGCAACTAAAACATTTTGACCTAGTGCTAATTCACTACTTGTGATCGATGGTCCATCAGTAAGAATTTGTCCTGATTGTATTTTTTCACCTTTCCAAACTATCGGACGTTGATTAATACATGTTTGCTGATTTGAACGACGATATTTTTGTAATCTATAAAGAATTTTTCGATTATTATTATCTTTAATTGTAATTTGATTAGCTGTCACTGAATTCACAATACCAGCAATTTGAGCATTTACAGTTACCCCTGAATCAATTGCAATTTGATTTTCTAAACCCGTTCCAACAATCGGTTTTTGAGGAAAAATTAATGGAACTGCTTGACGCTGCATGTTTGATCCCATTAATGCACGATTAGCATCATCATGTTCAAAGAATGGTATTAGAGATGCAGCTACCGAAACAACTTGAACAGTTGAAATAGCAATAAAATCAACTTCTGAAGGTGCCACATTCATAAAATCTTGTTTATATCTAACAGGAATAATTTGTTTCGGTAAATAATTATCTTTATTAGTTGCAATATCAGCGGGTGCAATTTTATATAAATCTTCAACTTCGGCAGTTAAATAAATTGGATTTCCAGTTTTAATCACTTTACCATTAATAACACGCCAAAAAGGTGTTTCTAGAAACCCTAATTTATTCACGCGTGCACAAGTTGTTAAAGAGGCTATCAAACCCACATTCTGTCCTTCGGGTGTTTCAATCGGACAAATTCGACCATAATGACTTGGATGAATATCACGAACAGAAAAACTAATATGATCACGATTCAAACCGCCAGGACCAAGTGCACTAATACGACGCCGATGAGTTAACGAAGATAATGGATTAGTTTGGTCAAGATATTGTGATAATTGACTTGAACCAAAAAATTCTCGTATAGTCGCATTAATAATATTAAAGCTTAAATAGCATGATTCAATATTTTCATTTGTTTGATTTCGTGATTTACGAACTAATCGTTGAAATCCAATACGAAATAAATTTTGTAATAATTCTCCAACAGATCTTACACGTTTATTTTTAAGATGATCAATATCATCGGTGACCGCTTTTGAAATTGTTAAGAAAATAAGTTTATCAATAATTGCAAAAATATCTTCATAAGTAATTATCTGAAGACGTTGATTAATCTTTAAGTTTAATCGATTATTAATTCTTAGTCTCCCAATTTTTCCTAAACGAAAATAGTTTGGATCAAAAATTCTTGAAAATTCCGAAATATTTTTAAATGATTCTGCAGTAAAATTAAATCTTGGGATCGGTTGTTTAAAATATTTTGAATTGATTAATAATGGTTTATCGAAATAAAAGAAATCTGAATAATATAGATTTTGATAAATTTCTAAATCACTTAAACCCATTTCTTTTAAAAGTGAAAGAATTGGTTTTTGAGTAATTTTATCCAATTGAATAATTAGTTCATCTTCTTGATTTTTAACTGGATATTTATAAATATTAATCTTAGTGTTTTTTTGGAAATTAAAACGAATCCATGATCCATATTCTGGAATTAAAGTACCTGTATACAATTCTTTTTCATTATATTTTTTATGATAATTCGTTTTGATTGTATATTCTTTTTGATAAAGAAGTAGTTGAGTTTTTGTTTTGAAATAATGATGTGTACTATTCTTTGAAAAGGTAGTTAAACTAGTTGGTTTTGGGTCATCTTTTAGAGTAATGTTATGATATTTGAATTGATCTTTAAAACTTATCGAAAAGTAAATTATGGGTCTAAAAGGTGAAAATCGACCTAACTTTTTAAAACTTGTTCTATTGGCTATTGGTTTTTCAATGTTCTGTTTCAAAAAGGAAAAATTATCAAGAGTTAAAAACCAGTTAGTTAACTCATCCTGAACTAACACATTTTTTGAATTTAATGATAATTGGATGGTAAATTGCGAATTAAAAACTGTTTGGTCATATAGTTGAGCAAGTTGAAGAATTTGAGAATCAGATATCTTGGATAAGTTGTTATATTTCTGAAACTTCTGAACAACGCTATATTTTAGTAAAGTTTTTAATAAAAACTGAAAATATTGTAGTGAATAAATAGTTTTATTATTGGAAGTCGTTTTCAAATTATTAATCTTATTTAACCATTTAGAGATTAGTATTATTAATTTAAGTTTAGATTTTAAGTTTAAATCTTTTAAAAACAAACTGTAAAATTTAAAACAACTTAAAAAATAAAATGACAGAGAAATCGTAGATTTTTTAATTGAATTAAATGAATAATATAAGATAGAACTTTTTTGCCATTCAGGATTAATGGCAAATGTATCAGAAAAAAGTAAATCGAATTCTGAAACGAATGCTTCACCTTCAGGTAAAAATGTTCGGAGTCTATGAATATTAGCTGATAATTTTCGTTGAAACTTAGTGTGGGTTTTCTGATTTTTACTTTTCTCAAAATAAATTCCAGGACTACGAATAATTTGGCTAACGATAACTCGTTCACACCCATTAATAATAAACGTTGCATACGTAGTCATTAAGGGCAAGTTAAGAATTGGGAATTGACTCTGAAAATGAACTTCATTTAACGTTTTATAACGAATTTCGATTGGAATAACTAATTGAGCTCGATAGTTGCCGCTATATTTTTTTGCGATTCTTAAACTATAAGGTGGTTTAATTAAGGTATACTCATTACTAAATATTATATATTCCGTGTTTTGAGTAAAATCATAAATTTTAGAAAATAATGCTAGTTCTTCAGTCAATCCTTGTGTAATAAACCAACAAAAACTCATTCGTTGCATAGCAAGAAAGTCTGGAAGAGCATTAATATAATTAATATTTTTTTGCATAATAGTACTTGACGCTATAAATAGTGTATTTGTTGAAGTCGGGTTTAATTTTATTTGATAAAATAGCTGTTATTGCGAAAGAACTTGAATATTACCTACTACTAAGAGAAGCATATTTTGTAATAGAATAGACTGTAGAATTTAGATACTACTGATCGTAACGTCTGCACTTGGAATCGTTTCATATTTTTCTCTTTTTTTAATAAAAATATTCTGGATTTAACGTTTGGGAAGATTTGGAATAGCGTAGAATTTAACTTTTATTATTTGGTAATATTGTTTATTATGTACAATTCTTCTAGTTCGTTTTTTCGTATTTGTTTATTAATAGGTAATATGTTTCTATAATTAGAGCAATTTTAATCCATTATTAAAAGCCATAGCGTCGGGGATTTAATTACAGATCATATACAATCAATTACGATTTAATAGTTTCAACGGCAGCGGAACTTACACTGATTAGATTTATCCACTTAGACAGACTTATTATGGTTATAGATCTCGATAATCAAATACTATTATAATCATAATAATTTAGTTAAAATTTTACTTATAAGGGAAAATTAGAGAAGAATTTTGGTGAGACTGAAGAATTTGTGGTTGAAACCAGTGTCATATTTGAATCAACCACACTATTCGGAATATCTCCAAGTGCGACAAGTTCCTGTCTTTTTCAAACATTGTTTATCTTGCTAATCAATAAGATTATATGATATACATTTGGCACTAATTTTAAATATTGTAAGTACGTAAATAAGATACTAGTCTTGATTTTTTTCTTGCTGCATTATTTTTATGGAAAATATTTCGTTTTACTCCCTTATCTAGAAAGCTATAAATTAAATTTCGTGTTGTTGTTAATTTTTCTTTTAACTCAGGAGTTTGTTCAATTTTGTATAGTTCTAAACTTTTAAAAAAGAGTTTTGTTAAAGTTCGAACTGATGTTTTATAATAACGATTTTGTAATCTATTTCGTTTATTAACACCAACTCGTTTTTTTGCTGATTTACTATTAGTCATATTAAAGAAGTTTAAATTATTTATATAAATTAAAATTTAATGTAATACATATATTACAGTATAGGTTTATGCAATACTATACTCATATTAATGAATAATTAAAAGTTTTTTTAAAACTTTTAATTATTTATTAAACCTTGATAATATAAATATTTTTAGGCACTATTATAATTAAAATTATAAAATTCAAAGTTATATGGCAAAAAATAAAGGTACTCGAATTTTAATTACTCTAGAATGTACAGAATGTCGTTCAAACTTAAATAAGCGTTCACCTGGTATTTCTCGATATTCAACACAGAAAAATCGTCGAAATAATCCAGAACGATTAGAATTAAAAAAATATTGTCCACATTGTAATAAACCAACAGTACATAAAGAAATTAAATAAATTATGGCAAAAAATAAACAAAAGATTTCACCCATTAGTCTAAATCAAAAAATTGATTATAAAGATATTGACTTATTAACATTGTTTGTTACTGAGCAAGGCAAAATACTTCCTCGACGTGCAACTGGAGTAACGGTTCAACAACAACGTAAACTTTCAAAAGCAATTAAACGAGCACGTATGCTATCTTTATTTCCATTTGTTGCATCAAACTCAGTTTAAACGAATTTGAGTTATTATATAATTTTAAAAATATAATAACTTAAATTTATTTTGTTTAATTTAGTAAGGAGAAATCTACTATATGGGAAATTTTATTGATAAAACATTTACAGTAATTGCTGATATTCTACTGAAAGTTTTACCAGCAAGTAAACAAGAAAAACAAGCGTTTTCATATTATCGAGCCGGAATGGCTGCTCAAGGACGAGGACGATATGCTGAAGCATTGCAAAATTATTATGAAGCATTGCAAGTAGAAGAAGATCCTTATGATCGTAGTTATACACTCTATAATATTGGGTTAATTTATGGAAATACAGGTAAATATACTCAAGCTTTGGAATTTTACCATCAAGCTTTAGCATTAAACTCAAATCTTCCTCAAGCATTAAATAACATTGCTGTTATTTATCATTCACAAGCTTTAAGAGCCCAAACATTCGATGAAGATGAGTACAGTGAACTGTCAAAAGAACTATTTGATAAAGCTGGAGAATACTGGATTCAAGCATTAAAATTAGCTCCTGATAATTATCCAGGCGCTCGAAATTGGTTAAAAGTAACTGGTCGATTACGTGACAATGATATTTAAATTCTTCTTTTTTCGTCATTTGATAATTCAATAATTGAATCAAATTTGTGTTACAATATTAATTAGCTACTATATTTTTAGTCTTTAAAAATGGCAGGTAGAAGTTTGAAAGTATATTTATTCTACGATATTTTAATATGTTAAATCAAAATGGTAAAAACTAATTTAAATAAAGGTTACGTTACTCAAATTATTGGTCCTGTATTAGATATTGAATTTTCTGATGGAAATTTACCACCTATTTACAGTGCAATTAAAATTGAATTAGAAGACGGAAGTTCAACAATTGTTGAAGTCCAACAATTATTAGGTGACAACAAAGTACGAGCAGTATCAATGCGTTCAACTGACGGTTTAAAACGTGGTGTTGAAGCGATTGATTTAGGTGCTCCTATTAGTGTACCTGTTGGTACTCCAACATTAGGACGTATTTTTAATGTAATCGGCGAACCTGTTGATGAACAAGGAGATGTTTCATATGATGAAACATTACCAATTCACCGAGATGCGCCAGCATTTACTGAATTAGAAACTAAACCATCAATTTTTGAAACTGGTATTAAAGTAGTTGACTTATTAGCACCATATCGTCGTGGTGGTAAAATTGGTTTGTTTGGTGGTGCCGGAGTAGGTAAGACAGTATTAATTATGGAATTAATTAATAATATTGCTAAAGCACATGGTGGGGTATCTGTGTTTGGTGGTGTAGGTGAACGTACTCGTGAAGGGAACGATTTATATGAAGAAATGAAAGAATCTGGAGTAATTAACGAAAGTAATTTCTCAGAATCAAAAGTAGCATTAGTATACGGTCAAATGAATGAACCTCCAGGAGCGCGTATGCGTGTAGGTTTAACAGCTTTAACAATGGCTGAATATTTCCGTGATGTTAATAAGCAAGATGTTTTACTATTCATCGATAATATTTTCCGTTTTACACAAGCTGGTTCAGAAGTATCTGCTTTATTAGGTCGTATGCCATCAGCAGTAGGTTATCAACCAACATTAGCAACTGAGATGGGTGCTTTACAAGAACGAATTACTTCAACAACTCAAGGTTCAATTACATCTATTCAAGCTGTTTATGTACCTGCCGATGATTTAACAGATCCAGCTCCAGCAACAACTTTTGCTCACTTAGATGCAACAACAGTATTATCACGTAACTTAGCTGCTAAAGGTATTTATCCAGCTGTAGATCCATTAGATTCAACTTCAACAATGTTACAACCAGGTATTGTAAGTGAAACTCATTATGAAGTAGCTGAGTCAGTAAAAGAAACTTTACAACGTTATAAAGAATTACAAGATATTATTGCCATTTTAGGTATTGATGAATTATCAGAAGAAGATCGTTTAACGGTTGCACGTGCACGTAAGGTTGAACGTTTCTTATCACAACCATTCTTCGTTGCAGAAATCTTCACAGGTTCACCAGGTAAATATGTAAGTTTAGAAGAAACTATTAAAGGTTTCACGATGGTTTTAGGTGGTGAATTAGATGATTTACCTGAGCAAGCATTCTATCTTGTAGGAAATATTGACGAAGCAATTGAAAAAGCAGAAACTCTAAAATAAGGAGTAAAATATATGGTTATGAATATTCGTGTCCTTACCCCAGACAGAGTTATTTGCTCGACAACAGCAGATGAAGTCGTTTTACCAGGTTTAACGGGTCAAGTAGGGGTTTTAGATGGTCATGCAGCTTTAATCACAGCATTAGATACTGGTTTATTAAGAATCAAATTAGATGAAAAATGGACTCCAATTATTTTATGTGGTGGCTTAGCTGAAATTGATCGAAATCGCGTAACGGTTTTAGTCAATGATGTTGAAGAATTAATTAATATTGAATTAAATGAAGCGACACAAGAATTAGAAAAAGCAACTGTGGCTGTTGAAGAAGCAGAAACAAGTAAAGCTCGACTTGATGCTTCTGTTGAACTAAAGAAAGCAACAGCTCGATTAGAAGCGATGAATTATTTATCATAAATAGCTTTTATAGATTTTATAAACTTAGATTTTAATATTACTATTAGTTTATAAAATCTATGAAAAATAGCAATTAATAAATCATATAAATTGTATGCCAGTCAATTCTAATTTTAATTTTACAGATAATTCCGCAGTAAAACTTGAGTTACCTTTTTCAGAACATGTCGAAGAATTAAGACAACGAATTTTCTTAGTCGTTGGAATCATTCTATTATTTACATGTTTTGCATTTGTAGAAGTCAAAGATCTAGTCAAAATTTTAGAATTACCGATTAGTGATGTACGATTTTTCCAACTCTCACCTGGTGAATATTTTATTTCGACTATCAAAATAGCGTTTTATACAGGATTACTGTTTTCGAGCCCATTTGTGATTGGTCAATTAATTCTATTTTTGTTACCAGGATTAACAAAAAAAGAAACAAAAATTATCTTTCCATTATTGGTAAGTTCTTTAATGTTATTTATATTAGGGTTAGCTTTTTCGTACTATACATTAATTCCAGCAGCTTTAAACTTTTTTTTAAATTATAGTGAAGAAGTACTGGAACCTTTTTGGTCATTTGATCAATATTTTGAATTTATTCTTGTTTTATTTTATAGTACTGGATTAGCATTTCAAATTCCTATTGTTCAAATTTTAATTGGTTTACTAAATATCGTTTCACCAGGTCAAATGTTAGGTGCTTGGCGATATATTATACTAATTTCAACTATTTTAGGTGCAATCTTAACACCTTCAACTGATCCATTAACACAGTTACTTTTATCAATAGCTATATTATTACTGTATTTTTCAGGATTAGGAATCTTGTTTTTAATAAAAAATTAATTTATATAATAAATATATTCATACTTAAAAGTATTTAAATTATGGCAACTAACAAGTTTTTTAAAAGTCTTTTATTTGCTTTTACGATTGCTGTAAATGTTTTTGGCTTTTACGTTGAAAATTCATCAGCATATCCAGTTTTTGCTCAACAAAACTATTCAAATCCTCGTGCAGCAAATGGAAAATTAGCTTGTGCTAATTGTCATTTAAATCAGAAAGCAATTGAAATTGAAGCACCACAAGCTGTTTTACCAAATTCAGTATTTGAAGTCGAAATTAAAGTGCCATATGACACTAGTAAACAACAAATTGGTGCGAATGGTAAAAAAGCGGATTTAAATGTTGGTGGTATTTTAATTTTACCAAAAGGTTTTAAATTAGCATCGAAAAATCAAATTTCTCCAGAAGTTAAAGCAAAAAATAAAGGTGTTTTTATTTCACCATATAGTACTGAACTAGATAATATTTTTGTTGTAGGTCCTATTGCTGGAAAAACACATCAAGAATTATTATTCCCAGTAGTGGCACCTGATCCAGAAAAGGATTCAGAAGTTAAGTATTTAACATATCCATTCTATGCTGGTGGAAATCGTGGTCGTGGACAAGTATATCCAACAGGTGAAAAAAGTAATGTAAATATCTTTGGTGCTAACCAAGCTGGCCAAATTACTGAGATTACACCTTCAGAAAAAGGTGAGTCAACTGTTGTCATTGTAAATTCAAATGGTACAAAAACATCACAAATTGTTCCTGCAGGTTTAACTTTACTTGTAAAAACAGGCGATATTGTTCAAAATGAACAAGCATTAAATATTGATCCAAATGCAGGTGGATTTGGTCAAGAAGAATCAGAAATTGTTTTACAGAACCCAATTCGAATTATTGGATATCTTGCGTTTTGTTTCTTTGTTCTTTTAACACAAATTTTATTAGTTTTAAAGAAAAAACAATTTGAGAAAGTTCAAGCTGCTGAGCTTAACTTTTAATTAAAAAACCTAGGAATAATAAAACTTTTTATTATTCCTAAGTTTTCTATTTTTTAATTGGGAATTATAACTTAGTATAATTCATCTTCTTGATGAACTAAAATTGTACAATCTGATTTTGGATATGCAATACAAGTTAAAACAAAACCTGCTTCAACTTGATCATCATCTAAGAATGTTTGCTCAGATTGATCAATATCACCAGCCGTTACTTTACCAGCACACGTTGAACAAGCACCCGCACGACATGAATATGGTAATTCAATACCTTGTTCTTCAGCTGCATCTAAAACAAATACATCATCGTTACAATCAATTGTTGTATTAATGTCATGTTCTTCACTTAATAATGTCACTTTATAAGTAACCATATAACTCCTTATTTTAAAATAAATATAAAGTAAGTTTTAAAAAAAAATTTAACACTACTTTACTACATACTATTATACTACGGAAATTAACTACATGAAAATTTTTTTTATTTTTATTTAAATGTTTGTTTTAAACGACTAGCTTTTCCTTTTAATTCACGTAAATAATATAACTTTGATCGACGTACTTTTGAAGATCGCAGAACTTTAATTGAATCTACTTTAGGTGAATGAATCAAGAAGATTCGTTCAATTCCTATACCTTGTAATGTTTTTCTTACTGTTATAGTTGTATTTATTGAACTATTTTTCTTTGCAATAATTGTTCCTTCATAAAATTGAATTCGTTCTTTACTTCCTTCAATAATTTTAACTCCAACTTTGACATTATCACCAATCTTTAAAATTGGAAGATCATTTTTTAGAAAACTTGTTTCTACATTATTTATTGTTTGTGAGATATTTAATTTAACCATATATGTTATTTATTAACTATTTTTCTTTTTCTAAAAGTTTACAATTAGATTAGAAAAAAAACAACATTTAAAATGCATTTGACTGGATTTGAACCAGTGATGTCCCTACGGGAGACGGATTATGAGTCCGGTGCCTTCGACCACTCGGCCACAAATGCAACTATGGAGCTGATGGGATTTGAACCCACGTCCATCTAAAATTCTCTAATATACTCATTCACAGGCATAGTTCTATTGAACAAGATAAATATTTCAATTATTCTAAACTATTGAGATATATAGTTATCTCATAATAGTGATACTATAAAATTAAAAATTGTTATGCAATTGCAAAATTTAATGTATTTGACTGATTTTTCTTAAAAATAAAACCTACAGATGTAAGTAATGATAAAATTATATTTTTAGCAGTTATTATAAATTTGTAAGTTGTTATCGAAGAATACGGGCTCCGACCTGACTCATATATCATGTAATTTTAGATGTCGACACCAAAACAGCCCCTAAAAATGGTAGAATACTTAGCGCATAAGCATGAAGGGAATCGAACCCTTGACTTTCAGAATCGGAATCTGATGCTCTATCCACTGAGCTACATGCTTTTAGTCTAATAGCACTATCTATTTTTGTAAACTAGAAATTAAAATTTTGTAAGATTATAATTAATTATAATCTTACAAAACCAAAGAAAAATTAGAAGTAAATTTTTCCACCACCCCATTTTTCTGTAACAATTTTTGGTTGTAGTAAAATGTGGCCCGCAATTGCATATAAATCATCATCTGTTACTGAACGCATACGTGGGTATAAATCAGCACTTTTAATACTTGGATGTACTTCTGCAATAGATTCTAATCCATCATATGATGTTGGATTTTTTAAAAAATCAACTAAAGCGTCAAGGTTATCACGACGAGGTGTTGCTAAACTTAAAGCTTCTGGATCTAAACCAATATTGGGATTTGTTTTTGTAATACCACCTGTATGACATGCACCACAGGTTGCATTGAATAATCGTTTTCCACGTTTAACTTGTTCAGGAGTTAAAACAACAGTTTTATTTGATCCATCTTTAACAACTGTTCTTGTTGCTTCGTCTAAATCGATAGCTGAAGCAGTTGTTACAAGTAAACCAAAAATAGACATTAATAAAATAGAAACAATCTGTGAAGACTTTTTAAGCATAAAATTGAAAAAATTGTTTGTAAACTTAAAACCAAGATACTATATGAAATTCGTTAACTTTTTTTTTTATTTTTTGATTTAGCTATATTAACAATTAAACCACGTAAACGAATGTTTTCCCATCCTGCAACTAAAACTGTGATAATTATAAGAACTTGACTAAATAATAAAATTGGATCTAAACGCCATCCATGAACCATTAAAATACAACTATAGAGAAAACCAATAGTCGCAAAAAAGATATCTTCATCACGGGCAACTTCTGGTTTAACATTTCGCAGAAAATATAAAATTAAAACACCAATACTGACAATAATACCTAAAAAAATATTTGGACCAAAACTAATATTTATCATAATATATTTTTGACCTCACCATATGATTTAATTAATTAAAAATAGTATAGACGAATCTATTCAATTTTTTTACTTTATTATGCTCGTGTAACTTTATCACTTTTACTAATAATTGCTAAAGCAATTCCAATAACAAGGACAACGATTCCGCCTGCAACTAAACTAGAAACAAAATTTGCTAATGAAGGTGTCATTTCTAAAATTTCCTTTTTTAATTAATGAATAATAAGATTTAAAATAGTAAAATTAATTACAATATATATTGTAGCAAGTTTTTCGAAGAAAAAATATAAATTCCAATAATTTATTATATTATAATATTTTTCAATTGACTCAAGATAATGTTGCTTTTCCAGTTAAATTATACTATACTTTATTATAGTAATCATTAGCCCGGATAGCTCAGTGGTAGAGCAGTGGATTGAAGATCCTCGTGTCACCAGTTCGACTCTGGTTCTGGGCACTTTTAGATATTCAAAAATAGAATTATTTCACTATTTTTTATTTATAATCCTCAAATTTTGTTAAATGTTCGTTAAATAAAAGTCGCGTATCACCAATTGGCCCATTTCTTTGTTTAGCAACATAAAGTTCAATAATAGATGAACTTGAATTTAAACTAGAGACTAAACTTTGGTTATTTTTATATAACATCAAAACTAAGTCTGCATCTTGTTCAATTGATCCACTATCTCGTAGGTCAGATAACATTGGTTTTGGATCCATGCGCCCATCAATAGTTCGACTTAACTGTGATAAAGCTATAATAGGTACTTTGAATTCACGTGCAATATTTTTTAATTCGCGCGTAATAAGCGAAATTTCTTGTGCTCGGTTTGTAGTTTTTAAAACTGTTTCTTCCATTAATTGTAAATAATCAATAATTACTAAACCAATTTGTGGATAAGTTTTTTGAAAATTTTTGAGTGTTTTCCGAATTTCTAATGTACTTAAATGAGGTGTATCTTGCAAATGCAATGGAATTTTTCCTAGAATTTTCATGACTAATTCAATTCTTTTCCAATCTCCCTCATTTAATAAACCAGTTTTAAATTTTTTTTGATCTAATCTTGTTTCAAGTGCAAGTAAACGGTACATTAACTGCTGTGGTGACATTTCTAAACTGAAAAAAATAACTGGTAAACGTGTTTTTTTTAAAACGTTTAATAGAATATTTAAACTAAAAGCTGTTTTACCCACAGATGGCCTGCCTGCCAAAATAATCAGTTCCGATTTTTGAAACCCATCCGTATAAAAATCTAAACCTGTGAATCCTGATGGTATACCTGATAATTGACCAGATTGTTTCGTTTTCGCCCATAAATCTACAAGTATTGTATTTAATAATTCAGAGCTACTAAAATGATTTTCTTTTGGTTGAATATTGTTAGCTAATCTTTGAATAGCAGAATCTAAATTAATTAATTGATCTTGAACTGGTAAATTCATTATAAATCCATTATCAACGGTTTTTAAGCCGATTCGAATAATACAACGACGTATATACTTTTGTTTAACAAGTCGTATATAATCTGTTAAATAAACTAATGTTGGAATTTCTTTAAGTAATTCATTAATTACATTTAGACCACCGACATTTGAAACTAATCCATGACATTGAATATAATCAATTGTAGTTATAAAATCAATGGATAAATTTTGGGAGTACATTTTAATGAATGTTTTATATAATTGTTGATGATTTTTAAAATAAAAAGCTTCAATAGGTAATTGTTCCATTATAATTTCAAGTGTTTGAAAAGATGTATCACAATGAACAAGAATACAACTTAATAATGTTTTTTCCAGTAAAAAACTATGTGGTAATTGTTCTGTTAATCGTAATAAATTTTCGGAATTATCATATTCAATTAGTGGTTGTTTTTTTACTTTTTTTTCGCTCGGGTTTATTGTTTTCTCGTTATTTATAGAATTAAACTCGTTTTTTAAATTCTTTGAATTTTGGTTGATCATGTAAAGTTTTCATTTATATTTTAATTTGAACTAAAATTTAACCTTGTTCTTTTTTTATATTTATTTTATAATAAACAGTAAGCGTCCTTAGTTCAGTTGGTAGAACGCTAGTCTCCAAAATTAGATGTCGAGGGTTCGAGTCCTTCAGGGCGCGCTTCTCTTTTATAGAAGAGGTTTCACTTAATACTATGCATATATATCAAATAGAATTAATATATTTAAAAGATTTTATCTACTGAAGTTATAAGTATTATATCGCAGTCTTGCAATTTTAACAAATTATAAATTCAAGTTTCTGAATATCTTTTCACAATTATACTATTAAATTTTTATGGCTAAAAAAATTACTGCCCTAATTAAACTTGCTTTACCAGCTGGTAAAGCAACACCAGCACCTCCTGTCGGACCAGCTTTAGGTCAACATGGTGTGAATATTGCAGCTTTTTGTAAAGAATATAATGCTAAAACTGATGATAAAGCTGGATTAATTATACCAGTTGAAATTTCTGTTTATGAAGATAGAAGTTACACATTTATTTTAAAAACACCACCTGCATCAGTTTTACTAGTTAATGCAGCAAAAGTGAAAAATAAAAAAGGTTCTGGTCAACCAAACAAAATAATGGTTGGATCTATTACAAAAGCTCAATTAGAAGAAATTGCAAATATTAAGTTACCAGATTTGAATACTACCAAACTGGATAGCGCTATGAAAATTGTTGAAGGAACTGCCCGGAATATGGGTATCTCCATTGTAGATTAAATTAACCTTAGATAAATTTTAATGGAGAAAATTATGCGAAAATTATCGCGACGTCACGAAGAAAATGTCGTAAAAACTAAATCTAAAATTTACTCTAGCTTAGATGAAGCAATTCAAACCTTAAAAGAAACAGCAACCGCTAAATTTACAGAAAGTGTAGAATTACATGCGAATTTAAATATCGATCCGAAATATAATGATCAACAACTTAAAGCTACAATAACGTTACCGCATGGTGTTGGGAAACAGGTGAGAATAGCTGTTTTGACCAATGATGCAAATTTTGAAGAAGCTAAAACAGCTGGTGCAGATATTGTTAGTAGTGATGAATTAATTGAAGAGATTACACAAGGAAATATTAATTTTAATGTATTGATTGCAACTCCCGATATGATGCCCAAATTAGCTAAACTTGGTCGAGTATTAGGCCCTAGAGGTTTAATGCCATCACCAAACTCTGGGACAGTAACTAATACACTAACTGAAACGCTAACTGATTTCAAAAAAGGTAAATTTCAATATAGAGCTGATAAAAGTGGAGTTGTGCATGTTACTTTTGGAAAAGTAAATTTCACCGAAATTCAATTGCGTGAAAATTTAGAAGCATTGTATAGCTCAATTGAAAAAAATCGTCCGGCGGGTGTAAAAGGAAAATATTTTAAGAGTTTATTTCTTTGCACGACTATGGGACCGTCAATTAGATTGGATTTAAATAGTTTTATTTAACTTCAATTTAATTTGTATAAATTATATTAAACTTAAAAATTATTATGGCAGAAAAAATTGATCAAATCGTTGAAGAGTTAAAAACGTTAACATTATTAGAAGCAAATGAATTAATTCAAAAAATTGAAGAAACATTTGGTGTAGATGCATCTGCCGTTGGTGGTGGAACAATGGTAATGGCTGCTGCTGGTGCACCAGCTGAAGAAGCTGAAGAAAAAACAGAATATGATTTAATGTTAGATGAAGTTCCAGCTGACAAGAAAATTGCTGTCTTAAAAGTTGTACGAGGTATTACAGGTTTAGGATTAAAAGAAGCAAAAGAGCTAGTTGAATCAGCACCTAAAATGGTTCAAGAAGCGATGGCTAAAGATGGCGCTGAAGACGCAAAAAAACAAATTGAAGAAGCAGGTGGAAAAGCTTCTTTAAAATAATTCAGGTTAAATTAAGTCTAGCGTTTATAAATTTTACATATAAATAGTAGAAGTTTTTCAGGATTATTTAAATTTACTTTAAAATTAAATTTTAAAGTAAATTTACTAATTATTTGCGAAACTTTTATGATTGACAATTTTAGTTAAAATATGGTAGGATAATGTGTGTGCAGTAATATTTACGTTAGTACTAAATCTATTTCACGCGGAGTAGAGCAGTCTGGTAGCTCGTTGGGCTCATAACCCGAAGGTCAATGGTTCAAATCCATTCTCCGCTAGAAATTTATAGAATGTTAATAAAAAACTTTTTTTTTTATTAGAATTAGACAGTAAATATTAAACATTTATAAAGTTTTACAGATGACATTAAACTTACAAACACCTTTTCCTACTTTCGGTGGAAGTACTGGAGGCTGGTTACGTTCAGCTGAAGTTGAAGAAAAATATGCAATTACTTGGACTAGTTCAAAAGAACAAATATTTGAAATGCCGACTGGTGGTGCAGCTATAATGCGTAATGGAGAGAATTTGTTATATTTAGCACGTAAAGAACAATGTTTAGCGTTAGGAACTCAATTAAGAACGTTCAAAATTAACGACTATAAAATTTATAGAATTTTCCCAAGTGGTGAAGTTCAATATTTACACCCAAAAGATGGAGTTTTCCCTGAGAAAGTAAATCCAGGTCGTATTGCAGTAAACAGTCGTGATTTTTCAATTGGAAAAAATCCTAATCCAGCTTCAATCAAGTTTAGTGGAACGACTACATACGAAAGTTAAATTAATCAAGATTAGTTTTTAAACTAATCTTCATGGCGAGATGGCAGAGTTGGTCGATTGCGTCTGATTTGAAATCAGATGAATCCTTGCGGGTTCCGTGGGTTCGAATCCCACTCTCGCCTTTTTAGTAGATAGATCGTATGTTTGTTTAATCGTGTTAAAAATCTAAAAATTATTTTATGAGTAAAGTTTATGATTGGTTTGAAGAACGACTAGAAGTTCAAGCGATTGCTGATGATATTTCTAGTAAGTATGTTCCACCGCATGTAAATATTTTTTATTGTTTTGGTGGTTTAGTTCTTACATGCTTCTTAATTCAAGTCGCAACAGGGTTTGCAATGACTTTTTATTATCGTCCAAGTGTAGTAGATGCTTTTGCATCGGTTGAATATATTATGACAAGCGTGAATTTTGGTTGGCTAATTCGTTCATTACATAGATGGTCAGCGAGTATGATGGTTTTAATGTTAGTGTTACACGTATTCCGTGTTTATTTAACAGGTGGATTCAAAAAACCTCGTGAATTAACGTGGGTAACTGGAGTAATTTTATCAGTTGTAACAGTTTCATTTGGAGTAACAGGTTACTCATTACCATGGGATCAAGTTGGATTCTGGGCATGTAAAATTGTAACAGGTGTACCTGCAGCAGTTCCAATTGTGGGACCACCATTAGTTTTAATTCTCCGAGGTGGAGAAAGTGTTGGACAAGCAACATTAACACGATTCTATAGTGCACATACATTTGTTTTACCTGTAGCAGCAGCTGTTTTAATGTTAACACACTTTTTAATGATTCGTAAACAAGGAATCTCAGGACCACTATAATTCAAAAATAAAATAATTAGAATAAAATCAAAATTAAGTTATGTCAGTAATTAAAAAACCGGATTTAACAGATCCAAAATTAAGAGCAAAATTGGCAAAAGGCATGGGCCATAATTACTATGGTGAACCTGCATGGCCAAATGATATTTTATATATCTTTCCATTAACAATGTTAGGTATTTTTGCATGTTGTACAGGATTAGCAGTTTTAGCACCTACACAAATGGGTGAACCAGCTGATCCATTTAATACACCATTAGAAATTTTACCGGAATGGTATTTCTTCCCAACATTTAATTTATTACGAGTACTACCAAATAAGTTATTAGGTGTTCTAGCTATGGCATCAGTTCCTCTTGGTTTAGTTACTGTTCCATTTATTGAAAATGTGAACAAGTTCCAGAACCCATTCCGTCGTCCAATTGCAAGTTTATTATTCATTTTAGGATTCTTTACTGCAGTATGGCTTGGTATCGGTGCATGTTTACCTATTGACAAAGCTGTTTCATTAGGTTTCTGGTAAAAAATAAAATCATTTTTGATATTAATTAACTTTCTAAAACTTAGAAAGTTAATTAATATTAAATCTTTTTACTTAACTATTTTGAAGATTTAATTGAAATGCGATTGTAATATAAATAAAAATTCCACTACCTGTTAAAATATTTAAGAAACGTTGTGCGGAACTAGGTGAACCTAATAAATTACTCTTATTTGCAAAACTTTCTAATCCTCCACTCTCTTGTGGCAGTCGTAAAAAGATGATTAAAATTAAAAATATATTTATTAAAATTGCAAAGAGTTGTAGCATATATTTAATTTTTTTTATTAAGAATAAAAAGACTTAATCAATACTTTGATTGAACTTTAGTCTTCAATTTCAAATACTTCTTTGAAAACTTTGCTTACTTTATCACCTGAATCAATCGATTCTAAAGGATCTTTCCGTAATCGGTGACGTAAACATAATGTAATAATTGTTGCAATATCATCAATTGTTACTTTATCACGATTATTGTAAGCTGCGTGAGCACGAGCAGCACGATTTGTCACAATATCTCCCCGTAACCCATCCACATCTAGACGACTACAAACTTCTGAAATTTTAACCCTGAAGTCGTAATCAATTTCAACTTTTGGTAATAATTGTTGCGCTGTTACAATTTTATCTCGTAATTCTTGTTGTTGTGCTTCATAATTTTCAATCCAAAGCATTGGAGATTGATCAAATGATGTTCGTTCTTCAACAACTTTAACTCGTAAAATTGGATCCTTAACAGTTCTAATTTCTGCATGCATTCCAAATCGATCTAGTAATTGAGGTCTTAATTCACCTTCTTCCGGATTTCCAGATCCAACTAAAACAAAACGAGCCGGATGACGTATTGAAATACCTTCTCGTTCAACTGTATTCCAACCTGATGCAGCCGAATCTAATAAAATATCAACTAAATGATCGTCTAATAAATTAACCTCATCAACATATAAAATACCACGATTAGCTTTTGCTAATAATCCTGGTTCAAATGCTTTTACACCTTCAGTTAAAGCTTTTTCAATATCGATTGTTCCACAAACACGATCTTCTGTTGCTCCTAAAGGTAAATCTACCATTGGAATTTTAATGAATTCAGTTTCAATTTGAGTTTCACTATTACGAATTGCTGATTGAACATCACTACTCATCAGTTCTAAATTAGTTGGGTGTGAGTTAAATGGATCATCCATTACAACTTCAATCTCTGGAAGTAAATCTGCAATTGCACGAATCGTTGTTGATTTACCTGTACCGCGATCACCCATAATCATAACTCCACCAATCTTTGGATCAATTACATTTAGTTGTAAAGCAAGTTTCATCTCTTCTTGACCTACAATTGCTGTAAAAGGAAAAACTGGAGTTTCAAAATTTTTTAAATCTTCTTGTGCCATAATTCTTTAAGTTATATTTGTTAATATGTAATTTTTACTAGTTTTTGAGAAGTTGCTATTAATAAGCAATCTACTGATACAAAGTAGTTCCTAAACTAATAGCTAAAACTGCTGCTAATAATGCAATACATAATGCTGTATAAACTTGTGAATCATAAATCATAAGAACTCCTAAATTAATAAGTTATTGTAAATTGTAATTCTAAAAAATTAGATGTTAAATTATAACAAATATATATATGTGTATTTAATTATAAATTAAAATAGGAGAAATAAGTAATTTTATTTTACCAACTTGATTTTGTAACTCCTGGTAATAGACATTGATGTGCCATTTCACGTACAACATGACGTGATAGTCCAAAATCACGGAAAACGCCACGTGGACGACCTGTTTTCCAACAACGTCTACGAATTCTAATTTTCGAACTATTACGTGGTAATTTTTGTATTTTCGAATGGATTTCCAGTTTTTCGTTGAAATCAACATTACTATTGTATTCATTTAATAATTGTATCCGTCTTAGTGCATATTTTTTTTCTAGGCGAATGCGTTTTTTCTCACGTTCAATCATACTTTTTTTTGCCATAGATCTTTTGATTAATAAATAATAAATTAGGTAAGGATTTTGAAAAATTTATAGAATTCTTTTAAAATTAATTTCAATTAATTAACCATTATATTCCAAATATTTAAAAAGAGATAAAAATTTTACTTCAATTTATTCTATAGAATTTGTACATTAATAAAATACTTATAGAATTTTAAAAAGTCAAGATTTTAACCTAGTACAAAATTAAAGTGTAAACACTGAATTCAAAAAAAATAATATTTTAATGTTGACAAAACTAGAAAAGTTTATTAATATAATTACCCGTAGTCGAATTTATAGTAATGCAAGTATCTATATTAATGAAATTTGTCAGGATTGTAAAATAGCAGCAAACTTTAATTAAATACGGTCATTCAAATACTTTTGGCTACACTTAAATCTTTAATTTATTAATACAATTATTCTGAAATATGATCAATCGAGATGGTATGGGTTATAAATTGGGCAGGTTGGCAGGACGTATCAGCTTAATCGTAATTGCGTATGTGTTTGGTAAAAAAGTAGGTCGTAAGCCTATAGACAAATTTCCTAAAAAAAAGTAGAAATGAATTCCCACCACCCACCAAAAACTAAATATTTAATATAAGGAGTAAGTATGTTTGGATTTCGAAACGGTACATTCGCTGGCTTGGGACTTAAAATTGGTAACTTTACAGCAGGTTTTGTAGCCGGCTTTGCAGAAGAAGTCACGCTTGATGCATTAGGCGGTGAACCTGCTAATGCTGTCGAGATTAATATTGATAGGGTTGAAAAAACATTACCCTTAATCACTACAACAGCATCTGCTGTTGTTACATCAAGTAAAGTGAGAACAATTGCAGCTGAATTAATCGCGGGTGCTTTGCCTAACCTTTTATTCTAGAATATTAGGTTAATTCGATAAAAAAGATATTGGATTTTAAATTTAATCAAATATCTTTTTTAGTAAAATCATTTTATAATTTAATATTCAATCGATAACTATTTGTCAATACATAATTATTACATTAAGTTTTAAAAAATTTGATTCATTTAATAAAATATATTTTATTTACCTTAAGTTAACAAATTAACTAAGTTTTATGCTACAATACTATATTAGCTAAATATCATTTAGTTGTAAGAAAGTCAAAAACCATATATTTATATTGAGGAATGTATTACTATGGCATTACCATGGTATCGTGTTCACACTGTTGTTTTAAATGATCCTGGTCGATTAATTGCAGTACACTTAATGCATACAGCTTTAGTAGCTGGTTGGGCAGGTTCAATGGCCTTATATGAGTTAGCCGTTTTTGATCCGTCAGATCCTGTATTAAATCCTATGTGGCGTCAAGGTATGTTCGTTATGCCGTTTATGACGCGATTAGGCATCACTGATTCTTGGGGTGGATGGAGTATTACAGGTGAAAGTGTATCGAATCCTGGAATTTGGAGTTTTGAAGGGGTAGCATTATCTCACATTATCTTATCAGGTATGTGTTTCTTAGCTGCTATTTGGCATTGGGTTTACTGGGATTTAGAATTATTCCGTGATCCACGAACTGGTGAACCAGCTTTAGATTTACCAAAAATTTTTGGTATTCACTTATTCTTATCTGGGTTAGCATGTTTTGGTTTTGGAGCATTCCACGTAACTGGTTTATTTGGGCCAGGTATTTGGGTTTCAGATGCGTATGGTATTACAGGACGTGTTCAACCTGTAGCACCGTCTTGGGGAGCTGATGGTTTTAATCCATTTAATCCAGGTGGTATTGCTGCACATCATATTGCAGCGGGAATTTTTGGTATCTTTGCAGGTGTTTTCCATTTAACAGTTCGTCCACCACAACGTCTATATCGTGCATTACGAATGGGTAATATTGAAACAGTTTTATCAAGTAGTATTGCAGCAGTATTCTGGGCAGCATTTGTAACGTCAGGTACAATGTGGTATGGTGCAGCAGCAACACCAATCGAATTATTTGGTCCAACTCGTTATCAATGGGATAGTGGATATTTCCAACAAGAAATTGAACGACAAGTTGAAACATCAGTAAGTGAAGGTTTATCTGAAAGTCAAGCTTGGTCACGAATTCCAGATAAATTAGCATTCTATGATTATATTGGAAACAATCCAGCGAAAGGTGGTTTATTCCGTGCTGGTCCAATGAATAAAGGTGATGGTATTGCTGAAGCTTGGTTAGGACACCCAATTTTCCGTGATAAAGAAGGACGAGAATTAACTGTAAGACGTATGCCAGCGTTCTTCGAAACATTCCCAGTTATTCTAGTTGATAAAGATGGTATTATCCGTGCAGATATTCCATTCCGTCGTGCTGAATCAAAATATAGTATTGAACAAGTAGGTGTAACAGTTGATTTCTACGGTGGTAAATTAAATGGTCAAACATTTAAAGATGCTCCAACTGTTAAGAAATTTGCTCGTAAAGCTCAATTAGGAGAAGTATTTGAGTTTGATAGAACAAGTGTTGCCTCAGATGGTGTATTTAGAAGTAGCCCACGTGGTTGGTATACTTTTGGTCACGCTAACTTTGCTTTATTATTCTTCTTTGGACATTTATGGCATGGTGGTCGAACAATTTTCCGTGATGTATTCACTGGTATTGGTGCAGAGGTTACTGAACAAGTTGAATTTGGTGCATTCCAAAAACTTGGTGATAAATCAACTAAAAAACAAGGTGCGGTTTAAGGTATCGTCATAACCAGTTTTAAAAATTTCGTCATATTTAAATAGGATCATAAAAAATGGAAGCTTTAGTTTATACGTTTTTACTTATTGGTACTTTAATGGTAATTTTCTTTGCCGTATTTTTCAGAGATACACCTCGAATTCTTAGAAAATAAAACCAAAAAATTGGTTTTATTTTTTAGTCTTCATGCTCTTCAAATGGATCACGTAAGTTTTTTGACGTTGGTCCAAAAGCAGTATAAATAGAATATGCAGTAATTCCTAAAAGTAAACTTGATACAAAAATTACAATAATAGTTGCTGTTTCCATGGTATATAATATTAATATTAATAACATAATATTATATATCATAATAATTGAAAAATTAACTTATTAAAATTTAAAATATATTTATGGCATTACGAACAAGATTAGGTGAAATTTTACGCCCGTTAAATGCTGAATATGGTAAAGTTGCACCAGGATGGGGTACAACTCCAATTATGGGTGTAGTAATGGCAGCATTCTTAGTCTTTTTATTAATTATTTTACAAATTTATAACTCATCGCTGATCATTGAAAATGTTGACGTAGATTGGGCAAATGGTATTGTATAATAATAGATATTAAAAATAATTTAGAGAAACGATTGTTTTTCTCTAAATTATAAAAATAACATAAATTAACAGAATATATATATCTATATGGATATTATCAGTCTAGGTTGGGCCGGTTTAATGACAATGTTTACGTTTTCTTTAGCGTTAACAGTCTGGGCTCGAAATGGTTTCTAATTACTCGTTATTTAAATTTTTTGTAAAATATTATGGAATTAATCAGACAAATTTTTCCGTATGCAAGTCCAGAAATTGTTAGTACAGCAGTTATTTGCTTCTCAATGACTTTATTTGGTCTTTCTTTAGGGTTTGCCTTGTTGAAAGTACAAGGTGAATAATTGAAAATTGAACAATACTGATACAATATAAATATTGTTATTATGTATTGTTCAACAATTTATATAAATAAATTAGCAGATAAAATTTTTTATTTTTTATGTTCACGGGAAAAAAGAAATTCTCGAAAAATTTTTTTTAAACTTATTTGAATTTGAATAATTTTAAGTATTTAGTACAGTTATTAAAATAATAGATTCATTTCACAATATACAGATGTAAAACTAAAATTTTGAAACGAGACTGACGAGACTTGAACTCGCAACTTCCGCCGTGACAGGGCGGTGCTCTAACCAATTGAACTACAGTCCCAATATTTATATAATATTATATACACTTCGATTAAAATGTCAATTTTTTATCTCGGATTATATTAACAAAGGAGAAACAGGGATTCGAACCCTGGGTACCTAAATAGATACGATAGATTAGCAATCTATTGCTTTCGACCACTCAGCCATTTCTCCAAAATACATCACATAAAAATTAAAAAATAAATGGATGGCTCTGGTGGGATTTGAACCTACGACCTTGGGCTTATGAATCCCCTGCTCTAACCACTGAGCTACAGAGCCTTATTCCATATATATTTATAAACAAGTATATCATAAACTTTTCACTAATCGAATCTTTAAAACTATAAATTTCTATTCAATTTGAAAAAATTTAAATTGGAATTTAAATTTTCGGTGTATACTTGGAATAAGTAACAATTATAATTCTATCTTATGAATGACTTTTGGAATAATATTTTTCGTTATCCGCGATTCTTTATCAGTAGTTTAGTTGGTCTAATCTTAGTAATTTTAACACCATTTCGTAATTTGTTTAAGATTCCAAAGTTTCGGATTATTTTAATAATTTCATTTTTTTTATTAATATTACTTCTATACATTATTTTAAAAAATATGGTTGGAATTTAAAATTGTATAATGTTAATTAGGCCGGGCTGGATTCGAACCAGCGTAGCAATACTGCAACGGATTTACAATCCGCCTCCTTTAACCACTCGGACACCGACCCCTATTAGTTACTAATTATGGTAGCATATTTATTAATTAAATGTCAATATTTAAATTAAACATTGACATTTCTTTTATTTTTTTGTATAAATTTACATGTATATATATCTTTAAGGTAATATAATAAACATGGGTAATTAACTCAGCGGTAGAGTGTCTGCCTTACAAGCAGAAGGTCACAGGTTCAAATCCTGTATTACCCATATGATCACGGGCCTATCGTCTAACGGATTAGGACAGAAACCTTCTAAGTTTCCAATGTAGGTTCGATTCCTACTGGGCCTATTTTGTTTTTAAACAAAAATACACTAAAGAGTAAATAATTAAGTGTTGACAAATAATTATTGATTGAATATTATACTTATATAGAATTGAAATATGATACTAATATATATTTAGTATATAAGCTGATGTAGCTCAGTTGGTAGAGCAACGGATTTGTAATCCGTCGGTCGGGGGTTCAAGTCCCTTCATCAGCTTTTTTTTAAATAAAAAAATGTTTATATATCTTTTTAAAATCCTAAGTTTTTTAGGATTTTAAAAACTACTTAAATCTCAAATTGGCTTCCACGACGATATTGAAGAAATGCTGCAACAAAAAGACCAATAGCCGTTACAGTAATCATTCCTAAAACTATTCCAGATAGTAAAGGTTCTACCATATGTTTATATTATAAATGTAAATATCTTTTTAACTAATATTATACAATGATTGAATTAATTTCACAGCTTAAAATTATCTGAATCCAATTGCTGCTTGCCATACAAAAGCTAACAATAAGAAGAAAACTGGAATAACTGGTAATACATCGACAATTGGACTAAAAACAACATATGCTTCCGGTAAACGAGATAATAATAAAGTTTCCATAAATAATAATCTATTTTTAAAATTTTTTTAAGACTAATGCTATTAGATTTAACAATATTCATTCTACTATAAAATTATGGAAATTTTTTATTTATATGTAGAGATATATGATTAATGTTTAATTTTAAGAAATTTTAATATAGAATGTTCTAATGTAAATAAACATATGTAAATCATAAACTTTTAAAAAGAAAATATGACAGCTGCATTTTTACCTGCAATTCTAGTACCACTTGTTGGTTTAGTTTTCCCTGCACTTAGTATGGCACTATTCTTTATATATAGTTCAATTGACGATATTAGTTAAATTTTTTTTAATTAATATCATCAAAAATTAATAATCTAAAATTTCTATTGAATACAATTTATTTTAATGTAAATAGGTTACTATTTTCAATAGAAATTCTCTTTTAGTAATTGTTTATAGACTATTTTTATAGTTTCTAGAAAATTAAATGCATTTTTTATTTAAAATTTTTTATTTTTAGAACTTATTAATATATAATAATATTTATAGGTTGAAAAGATCAGAGTAAAAAAGTAATGATTGTTTACTCTTTCAATATTTGAATGAAAGGATTATTAAAATATGACCATTGCTATTGGGCAAAACCAAGAACGTGGCTTATTTGATCTAGTTGATGATTGGTTAAAAAAAGATCGATTTGTCTTCGTTGGTTGGTCAGGTTTATTATTATTCCCTACAGCGTATTTAGCAGCTGGTGGGTGGATGACAGGTACTACATTTGTAACATCATGGTATACACATGGTTTAGCAAGTTCATATCTTGAAGGATGTAACTTTTTAACAGCGGCAGTTTCAACACCTGCAAACAGTATGGGTCACTCATTATTACTTTTATGGGGTCCTGAAGCACAAGGTGATTTTACACGTTGGTGTCAAATCGGTGGGCTTTGGGCTTTTATTGCTTTACATGGAGCATTTGGCTTAATTGGTTTCTGTTTACGTCAGTTTGAAATTGCTCGTTTAGTAGGTATTCGTCCATATAACGCAATTGCATTCTCAGGTCCAATTTCTGTGTTTGTTTCAGTATTCTTATTATACCCATTAGGACAAGCAAGTTGGTTCTTTGCACCAAGTTTTGGTGTAGCAGCAATTTTCCGTTTCTTACTATTCTTACAAGGTTTCCATAACTGGACATTAAATCCATTCCATATGATGGGTGTTGCTGGTATTTTAGGTGGTGCGTTATTATGTGCAATTCATGGTGCAACAGTAGAAAATACATTATTTGAAGATGGTGATGCAGCGAATACTTTCCGTGCATTCACACCAACTCAATCAGAAGAAACATACTCAATGGTTACAGCAAACCGTTTCTGGTCACAAATTTTTGGTGTAGCTTTCTCCAACAAACGTTGGTTACATTTCTTTATGTTATTCGTACCAGTAACTGGTTTATGGACTAGTGCAATTGGAATCGTTGGTTTAGCATTAAACTTACGTGCATACGATTTCGTATCACAAGAGTTACGTGCGGCGGAAGATCCAGAATTTGAAACATTCTATACAAAAAATATTTTATTAAACGAAGGTATTCGTGCTTGGATGGCTGCACAAGATCAACCACATGAAAACTTTGTATTCCCTGAGGAGGTATTACCACGTGGAAACGCCCTTTAATAGTAGTATCGCAGGCCGCGACATTGAATCTACAGGATTCGCTTGGTGGAGTGGAAATGCGCGTTTAATCAATGTTTCAGGTAAGTTATTAGGTGCACACGTAGCACACGCTGGTCTAATGGTATTTTGGGCTGGTGCTATGATCTTATTTGAAGTTTCTCATTTTGTACCAGAAAAACCTTTATACGAGCAAGGTTTTATTTGTATGCAACATTTAGCAACTCTAGGGTATGGGATTGGTCCTGGTGGTGAAATTACTACAACAGTACCATACTTTGCAGTTGGTGTAATTCACTTAATTTCTGCAGCAGTATTAGGTTTTGGTGGTATTTATCACTCATTATTAGGTCCTGATACTTTAGAAGAGTCATTCCCATTCTTTGGTTATGACTGGCGTGATAAAAATAAAATGACAACAATCTTAGGTATTCACTTATGTCTTTTAGGTTGTGGTGCACTTTTATTAGTTGCAAAAGCAATGTACATTGGTGGTGTATATGATACTTGGGCACCAGGTGGTGGTGATGTTCGTTTTATTACAACACCAACATTAAACCCGATTGTTATTTTTGGTTATGTCTTCCGTTCTCCATTCGGTGGAGACGGTTGGGTTGTTTCTGTAAATAACATGGAAGATGTGATCGGTGGTCATATTTGGGTTGGTATTTTATGTATTACTGGTGGAATTTGGCATATCTTCACAAAACCATTCGCTTGGGCACGTCGTGCTTTCGTATGGTCAGGTGAAGCGTATCTTTCATACAGTTTAGCAGCAATCTCATTAATGGGCTTTACTGCTTCATTATACGCTTGGTATAATAATACAGCATACCCAAGTGAGTTATATGGTCCAACTGGTCCAGAAGCATCACAATCTCAAGCATTCACATTCTTAGTACGTGATCAACGTCTAGGTGCGAATGTTTCATCAGCACAAGGTCCAACTGGATTAGGTAAATACTTAATGCGTTCACCAAGTGGTGAGATTATCTTTGGTGGTGAAACAATGCGTTTCTGGGATTTACGTGCACCATGGGTAGAGCCGTTACGTGGTCCGAATGGTTTAGATATCAATAAAATTAAAAATGATATTCAACCATGGCAAGAACGTCGTGCTGCAGAGTACATGACACATGCTCCATTAGGTTCATTAAACTCAGTGGGTGGTGTAGCAACAGAAATTAACTCAGTTAACTATGTATCTCCTCGTTCATGGTTATGTTGTTCACATTTCTTCTTAGGATTCTTTTTCTTAGTTGGTCACTGGTGGCATTCGGGTCGTGCTCGTGCTGCTGCGGCTGGTTTTGAAAAAGGTATTAACCGTGCTAATGAGCCTGTATTATCAATGCGCCCTATTGATTAATATCATTTTCATTAATTTACTTTATCCATATCAAATTGGATAAAGTCAATATTAGTTAATTTAATGAATTTTCACTAATAAGTGGAAATAACGAGCAATAATTCAATAAACTAAACCATTATTTTATACTTTATCTTATCTATGCTTAACCATACATGTTTCATTTAATAAAACTTAGAAAAAATATGAATGACATAAAAATAGTTCTTATTTAGATTGGGTTGCCTGGGACTCGAACCCAGAACAGCTCGGTTAAAAGCCGAGTACTCTACCAATTGAGTTAGCAACCCTAACTAAAAAAGATATTAACATAAATGTATGAATTAGAAAAGGTTTTCTTCTCTTAATTTTTTCATTCTAACTAAATAAATTAACGCATTAAAAATTAATAAAATAATATTTTTACTTTATTAATTTTTAAGTAGAATTATAATTAACATTAGTGGTTATTCTATTACCTAAAATTCTATTAAAAATTAAATTAATAATAAGGATTAAAAAATGATTAATTGGCAAATTATAGGACAATTAGTAGCGACAGGCGTTATTATGTTAGCTGGTCCAGCAGTAATTGTTTTATTAGCTTTAAAAAAAGGCAATCTTTAATTTAATATCTATTTTACTTTGATCATCTATAAAAAAATTTTCAAAAAATATTTATGATAACTGCATTAACAGCTTTATTCGTTTTAATTTCATTAGGCTTAGTTGTAACAGTTCCAGTAGCTTTAGCAACACCAGGTGAATGGGAAAGTTCAAAAGACAATTTTAACAAAATTTTCCAAGCATGGATTGTTTTAGTGATTGCAATTGCTGCAGCTGACGGTATTACGTCTTCGATTTAAATTTTTAGAAATTATAGATAAAACTATAATTTCTAACTTAAAGTCTTGACAAAAATTTACGGTTTTTATACACTTATATATAAGTATGTTATTTACTTATAAGTGAATTGTTATGTTAGCGGGCATAGCTCAGTGGTAGAGCGCAACCTTGCCAAGGTTGATGTCGCGCGTTCGAATCGCGTTGCCCGCTTAAAACATACATTCGACAAATGTGGTAATCAATAAGATTAAACATGAAACGCACTTAATACTTATGCCCCCATCGTCTAGAGGCCTAGGACAGCTCCCTTTCACGGAGCAGACAGGGATTCGAATTCCCTTGGGGGTATTTAATTTTTTTTAATTTAATTAAAATATTAATTTTGACTAAATTACTTAATTATATATAGTAATGAACGAACACTTTCCCTTGACAAAATTTTTTTTTCATACAACTATTAGATATAATTAAAAAAAGTATAAATTGATTTAAGCTTTTACAATAAGTTATATTTTACGATAAAAATTACAATAAAATAAACATTATGTTTTATTCTCTTAGACTTTTATTATTTTTAATCAATATTGATCAAGAAACACTTTTAAATTGGTTTGGTCTCGAAACATCAAATTCTTCTTCTTCCTCATTTTTAGGAATTAACGACGATCAATTAAGCATTCTAGAAAATAACGAAGTACAATCAACATCTACTATTTCAATTAATACTTTCGGTTTAATTATAAAAGGTTTAATTCAACGTGTTCAAGATGGATTAACACTAGCAGATATTGAAAATATTATTTTCTTTCTTCTATTTTTACGTTTTATTATTATTGCTTTGCGTTATAATTTAAAAACGTCTTTTTATATAACTTGTATCGGCCTTTGTGCTGGATATCTATGGTATCGACATTTGATCGATACTGTTCTGATGTATCGGCAAATGTTAGTTAAGGTTCCTTACTTTCAAAAATTAGGAGCAAGTGTAGTTGAATTTGAAACAGATAGTCAAGCCTTTTTAACAACCGAGTCAAAATTAAATTCTAATATACATTGGTACAATCCAGGTAAATTATTGTATTATTCATTTGTAAAAGGCATAATTACGATTGATTCACTTACTGGGGAAAAATATTATATTGATCCTATCTCTATGTTTATTTCAAATTTATCGGATTCAAATAAGTTAAACATTATGCCTATCTATTATAAAATGTATAATACGATTATTCCAAGAGTTTTTGAAACAATCAGTGAATTTTGGAATCAACTCTCAGGAATTGTCGCATATGCCACTATTACACGTATTGGGAAACGTTATTGTCCGTATTTAATTCGTTGGCATTGGACTTTTTTATTAATTATCGGATTTGCAGAGCAAATACTTATTTATTTTTTATATCGTCTTACGTATTTTCAAGATGTAATAATTCAAGGACGATTAGCTACTACAACAACTGAAAATGGATTTGATCCATCATTATTATTGCAATTTAATATTTTAACTGGTTTATTAATATTTTGTATAACAGTTCATTTAGGTTCGATTCTTTTTGGTCTCTTCCATGCAGTTTGTGGTCAATACTTCTATTTCCCATTTTTAGTCGAAAATACTGAATTACATATTGGTCCAAGACCAAAAAATAGTATTTATAGTGGTGGACAAACAGCTTGGCAAGATGAAAAAGATCAAAATAATAACGGTGGATTCCCAAAAATTTGGTACGGTTGGTTTGGTAATGGGATAAAAAAAAATAATATGATTAGTTCATTAATAAACTCTTTACTAAGTCAAATAAAAAAATTACGACGTCTATTTTCAAATTAAGAAATTGTCATTTTAATTAGATTATAATTAAAATGACAATAGACAATGTTATCTATTTCAAGTTTATAAAGATGATCCTAAACCTGAATATGAACCGTAAATGAATAAAGCTAACATTGTGATTACTGCTAAACCACCTACTAAACCTACAAGCCATAAAGGAATTCTACCTGTATTTGCCATAAAAAAGAGCTCCTAGTTTTAAATATTAATTGAAGAAATAACTTGAGAAAAGTACTGCTAAAACGAAAATTAATAAAAGTCCCCAATAAAGAGACGTTCTGTTTAATTCAACTGCTTGTTTATTTGGATTTGGACCTGTCATAAGAAAATTACCTTGTATCTGTTATATATATATTACTTTATCGTTGAATGAATTGCATTGCTGTAATTCCACCTAAAAAGAATACTGTTGGTACTGCTAAACCGTGAACTGCTAACCAACGAAACGTGAAAATTGGATAAGCTACAGGTTGATTAATATTTTTTGCCATTGTTTTTTTCCTTTAAAAATTATAAACCTTTAGTTAAATCTTCTAATTCTTGTTTTGCACTAAATCGATCATTAACCAATGGAATTTGTTGACGATCTTGTGTGAAGTATTCATTCGGACGTGGTGTTCCAAATACATCATATGCTAATCCAGTACTGACAAATAACCACCCTGATACAAAAAGTGATGGGATTGTAATACTATGAATAATCCAATAACGTACACTAGTAATAATATCTGAGAACGGACGTTCACCTGTAGATCCACCAGACATAATATATTCCTCTTTATAAAAGATTGTTGCTCATTCGAATTTGTTAATTAAAGCGGGTAGGGGGAATCGAACCCCCATCATTAGCTTGGAAGGCTAAGGTTTTACCACTAAACTATACCCGCATAATGCTATAATACGAGTATAACATCATGCAAGTATAATTACAATTAAATTTTAAATATTCTCTAATTTTAAATCTAGAAACTTAGCTAAACTAGCAGCTTCTTCTTCCAATTTGGAAATTGAGATTGGTTCTTGTACCGGTGTTAAAGGTATTTTACGATCGTCTTTTAAACATAAATAAATACTGCGAGTTGGATTTAGACCTTCCGTAATTCGTATGCCAATAGATTTTATATTTGACAACGGGTATGTTAAAAGAATTTCACGATTTTTACCGGGAAATCCTTTTCGAACAATTTTGACAAGATTTTCAATCCGATTATATTCATTATAACCACCTCCAATATCTAAGAGTAATGTAGTAAGAATATAAACACTTATTGCAAAACTTAGTGTGCCATAAAACATCATTACTAACCCTTGGGGAATAAAAACTAATTCTGTTGGATTCGCAAAAGGCAGTAAATTAATTTTAAAATAACTAGACATACCAGCTAGTAAAAATCCTATTCCACCTAAGAGTAAAAAGAACGACCAAAAATAGTTACTAAAACGTCGTGATCCAAGAATTTCATCTCGACGAATTTCATTTTGCATTTGATCTAAATTTTTTTTAATTAAATTAATTTAATTGATTTTAATCCTAAAAATAACCCTGATGAAAGAGCAAAACAAAATCCTACTAGTAAAAAATAATCTATAGCAACTGTCATAAAAACTTTTTTATTATAATTAAGTGAAGTTTATAAAAATTTTTCTGTATATTAATATATATTATATAGTAATCTATATAAAAATTTTGGTTAGTGAAAAATTTCATTTACTGGATTCTTCATCAAACTGCAAAATTTTATTATTAATTTAACTGATTTTTAAATTAACTCTATGGCTAATTTTATTAAACCGTATAATGATGATCCATTTGTAGGTCACTTAGCAACTCCAATTACATCGTCTGCTGTAACACGTGCAATTTTACAAAATTTACCAGCATATAGATTTGGTTTAACACCCTTATTACGTGGTCTGGAAATTGGATTAGCACATGGATATTTTTTAATAGGTCCGTTTGTTAAATTAGGTCCATTACGCGATTCAAGTATGGCATTGTTCGCTGGTTTTCTTTCAACAATTGGACTAATTATTATTTTAACATTAGGCTTAACAATTTATGGTGTAGCTACATTTGGTCAAGAAAAATCAAAAGTTTCACAAAACGATTTACAAACTAAAAAAGCATGGGATCAATTTAAAGGTGGATTCTTTGTTGGAGCATGTGGAAGTGCCGGATTTGCTTTTATTTGTTTATCAAGTATTCCAACCTTTACAATGAACTAATTTTTTAGTACAATATAATTGTAAGACCAGTTAGCTATATCTGGTTTTACATATAAAAATAGAATTTAAAGAAATATTACACTTACTTTACTATGAATACAACATCAATTAATCTACAAGAAGAGTACGCTAAGACTGAAATTGCAAAAATTTTAAATTTATTAGATGAAGAACTAGTTGGATTAGCTCCAGTAAAATCTCGTATTCGAGAAATTGCTGCTTTATTGTTAATTGACAAACTAAGACGAAATTTAGGGATTACATCGGCTCATCCAGGATTACATATGTCATTTACTGGAAGTCCTGGAACTGGGAAAACAACAGTTGGATTAAAAATGGCTGATATTTTATATCAATTAGGTTATATTAAAAAAGGTCATCTTTTAACAGTAACACGTGATGATTTAGTAGGACAATATATTGGTCATACGGCTCCAAAAACAAAAGAAGTTCTTAAAAAAGCAATGGGTGGAGTATTGTTTATTGATGAAGCTTATTATCTATATAAACCGGATAATGAAAGAGATTATGGAGCAGAAGCAATTGAAATTCTTTTACAAGTTATGGAAAATCAACGTGATGAGTTAGTTGTTATTTTAGCTGGTTACAAAGAACCTATGGATAAATTTTATGAATCAAATCCAGGATTATCATCTCGTATTGCAAATCACATTGATTTCCCGGATTATAGTGTCGATGAATTGTTACAAATTGCAAAAATTATGCTTGATGACCAACAATATCAATTAACTCCAGAAGCCGAAATTGCATTAGGTCAGTATATTCAAAGAAGAAAAGAACAACCGTTGTTTGCAAATGCTAGAAGTGTTAAAAATGCTTTAGACCGAGCACGCATGCGTCAAGCAAATCGTATTTTTGATAGTCGCGGTCAAGTATTAACAAAAAAAGAATTAGTAAATCTTGAAGCTGAAGATATTTTACAAAGTAGTGTTTTTAACAATTAAAAAATTTTAAAGATATGAGTTTACTTATTGTCGGAGGGACTGGAACATTAGGTCGTCAGATTGTTCTACAAGCATTAACCAAAGGTTATCCAGTTCGTTGTATGGTTCGAAATTTTAGAAAAGCAAATTTCTTGAAAGAATGGGGCGTTGAATTAGTTTATGGTGATTTAACACGACCAGAAACATTACCCCCTTGCTTTAAAGGAATTACTGCTGTTATTGACGCTTCAACTAGTCGACCAAATGAATTAGAATCATTAAAAACGGTTGATTGGGATGGAAAACGGTGTTTAATTGAAGTAGCAAAGGCTGCGAATGTTAAACGATTTATATTTTTTTCAGCACAAAATGTTGAACAATTTGAAAATATTCCTTTGATGAAATTAAAGTATGGAATTGAAAAACAATTAGAATCTTCAGGTATTCCATATACTATTTTTAGATTAACAGGATTCTATCAAGGTTTAATCGAACAGTATGCAATTCCAATTCTGGATGACTTTGATATTTGGATAACGAATGAAAATACTTATATTGCATACATGAACACTCAAGATGTTGCAAAATTCTCTATACGAGCGTTACAAATTCCACAGACTATTAATCAAACTTTCATCTTAAGTGGATTAAAAGGATGGGTTTCATCGGAAATTATTACGATGTGTGAACAATTTGCAGGTCGACAAGCTCGAGTGAAACGTGTACCACTTATTCTTTTAAAGTTGATTAGTAATTTCCTAGGATTCTTTGAATGGGGTCAGAATATTAGTGATCGCTTAGCATTTGTTGAAATTTTAAATACTGAAAATAATTTTTCAAAATCGACTTTTGATTTATATAAAACGTTTAAAATTGATCCAGATGAAATTATCCAGTTAGATGCTTATCTTTTTGATTATTTTGTTAAAATTTTAAAACGTCTACAAAATATGGATTACGAAGGTCTTCAAAAGCAAAGAAAACTAACAATTTAAAATATGCGATTTGGAAGTTCAGGTTACTTCAGTGGAATTTTTAAATTAGTAGGTGACTTTAAAATTTACTATACACGTGAAACGAAGAATCGGGTTATTTTTTGCGAAGCAATTTCAGCTCCTGCCCGCCCTAAAAGCCGAAAGAAAAAACCTTTAACAAAAGTTGTAATTTATTTTTTTGGTTCATTAGGTGACCGAGCTGAGTCATATTATAGAAAAGGTGATTATGTTTTAGTTGAAGGTAGATTAAAACTTTTTAAACGATCAACATCAACAGAAAAAATACAAGCGCAAACGATACTATTTCCAATAAAAGAATACCGTTTAAATGTTATTAAAATGAGTTTAATTCGTCGTTTCTAAAAATAGATAGATTATAAAGAATAGGAAATCAATAAAGTCTTATATTAAATAAATGAAAAATAATTTAGAATCATTTTATTTTAGTATAATAGATATTATTAAAAATAATTTTTAAGAAAAATTAAATGCTAACTTTAAAAATTTTAGTTTACACAACAGTTATCTTTTTTGTTTCTTTATTTATTTTTGGACTTCTTTCGGGTGATCCGTCACGAAATCCAAATCGTAAAGATTTTGAATAATATAGCATTTTTAAGAATTTTTTAGAAACTTTTATTCATAAAAGTTTCTAAAATTAATGAATAACTAAAGTATATCGTCATTACAAAATGATAATGCCATATATTTGAGAAAATATTTTTTTTTAATTAAACTATAATATATATGGTAATAGGTTTAGATCTTTGAAAATTTTTACCGAAAAAATAATTTAAAATGTTAGTTTAATTATGAAACGTTTCAATATAATCGCAGTTCTTTTTGCATTATTATTAACTTTTACGCCAACACAAGCATTTGCGGATATTGGTGGTTTGAAGAAGTGTAGTGAATCTCCAGCTTTTACAAAAAGGTTAAATACTAGTGTAAAGAAATTAGAATTAAGAATGGCACAGTATCAAACTGATTCACCGCCAGCTTTAGCATTACAACAACAAATTGATAGAACTAAAGCTCGATTTGATAAATATAGTCGATCAGATTTATTATGTGGGGCTGATGGTTTACCACATTTAATTGCTGATGGGCGCTGGAGTCATGCAGCTGAATTTATTTTACCAGGCTTTGGTTTCATTTATATTTCAGGCTGGATTGGATGGGTTGGTCGTAAATATGTTCGTGCAGTTAGTACGACAAAAAATCCAGCAGAAAATGAGATTATCATTAATGTACCTTTAGCTTTAAAAATTATGACTACAGGATATATTTGGCCTATTTCAGCATGGCAGGAATTAATTAGTGGTGATTTAGTAGCACCTGACAATGAAGTAACAGTTTCACCTCGTTAAATCATTATTGATTAAATATTATATTATTTATTAATACTATATATCATTCTTTAAAAAAAAATTATGGAAGACTTTCAAAAATATTTATCAACAGCTCCAGTTCTTTTAACTATTTGGATGACATTTACAGCAGGTTTTATTATTGAAATTAATCGATTTTTCCCTGATATGTTAGGATTATATTTTTAAATCTTAATGTCATAATATTTTCAAGTTTTTAATCAAAAACAGTATTTATTAGTTTTTGATTAAAAATATATTTACTTTTTTATTTAATCTTTTTTGAACACTAAAAATTAGTCTAAAACGTGTATAATAATATATCGAAGACTCATAGTAAACAAACAATGTGAAAAATATTGTTTCTTAATTTTGTTATGAGAGTTTCATAGATTTTCGTCTCCAACAAGGAGAAATATCAATGGCAATAAGCTCAACCGACCGTCGTACAAAAAATGTTCAAGTTTTTGTTGAAAAAGACGCAGTCGAAACTAGTTTCGCTAAATGGGCTCAACCGGGTCATTTTTCTCGAACTTTGGCAAAAGGTCCAAAAACAACTACTTGGATTTGGAACTTACATGCTGATGCTCATGATTTTGATAGTCAAACTAGTTCTTTAGAAGAAGTTTCTCGTAAAATTTTTAGTGCACATTTTGGACAATTAGCAATCATTTTCTTATGGATTAGTGGTATGCATTTCCATGGAGCATATTTCTCTAATTACTCAGCATGGTTAAATGATCCTGTTAATATTAAACAAAGTTCTCAAGTTGTTTGGCCAATTGTTGGTCAAGAAATTTTAAATGGTGATGTAGGTGGAAATTTCCAAGGTGTTCAAACAACTTCAGGTTGGTTCCAAATGTGGCGTGCTGAAGGTATTACAAGTGAAGTTGAATTATACTGGATTGCAATTGGTGGTTTAGCTATGTCAGCGATCATGCTATTTGCTGGTTGGTTCCATTATCATAAAGCAGCACCAAAATTAGAATGGTTCCAAAATGCGGAATCAATGATGAATCATCATTTAGCTGGTTTATTAGGCTTAGGATGTTTATCTTGGTCAGGTCATCAAATTCACATTGCTCTACCGATTAATAAATTGTTAGATGCAGGTGTTTCACCACAAGAGATTCCATTACCTCATGAATTTTTAATTAATCGTGAATTAATGAGTCAGTTATATCCAAGTTTTTCAAAAGGGTTAGCACCATTTTTTGGTGGTCAATGGGGTGAATACTCAGACTTCTTAACATTTAAAGGTGGTTTAAATCCTGTTACTGGAGGTTTATGGTTAAGTGATATTGCACACCATCACTTAGCATTAGCTGTCTTATTTATCTTCGCTGGTCATATGTACCGTACAAATTGGGGTATTGGCCACAGTATGAAGGAAATTTTAGAAGCACATAAAGGACCATTTACTGGTGAAGGTCACAAAGGTTTATACGAAATCTTAACAACATCATGGCACGCTCAATTAGCAATTAATTTAGCAATGATGGGTTCATTAAGTATTATTGTTGCACATCATATGTACGCGATGCCGCCATATCCTTATATTGCAACAGATTATGCAACTCAGCTTTCTTTATTTACACATCATATGTGGATTGGTGGATTCTGTGTTGTTGGTGGTGCAGCTCATGGAGCAATTTTTATGGTCCGTGATTACACACCAGCTAATAATTACAATAACTTATTAGATCGAGTTTTACGTCATCGTGATTCGATTATCTCACACTTAAATTGGGTGTGTATTTTCTTAGGTTGTCATGCCTTTGGATTCTATATTCATAATGATACAATGCGCGCGTTAGGTCGTCCGCAAGATATGTTCTCAGATAAAGCAATTCAATTACAACCAATTTTTGCACAATGGATTCAAAATATTCATTTATTAGCTCCAGGTACAACAGCTCCAAACGCATTAGCTACAACAAGTTACGCATTTGGTGGTGAAGTAGTTGAAGTTGGTGGTAAAATTGCAATGATGCCAATTAAATTAGGTACTGCTGATTTCATGGTTCATCATATTCACGCTTTTACAATTCATGTAACTGTTTTAATTTTATTAAAAGGTGTATTATATGCACGTAGTTCAAAATTAATTCCAGATAAAGCGAATTTAGGTTTCCGTTTCCCATGTGATGGTCCAGGTCGTGGTGGTACATGTCAAAGTTCAAGTTGGGATCATGTATTCTTAGGATTATTCTGGATGTACAATTCAATCTCTGTAGTAATTTTCCATTTCAGCTGGAAAATGCAATCAGATGTTTGGGGAACAATTTCACCAGATGGTAGTATTTCACATATTACTGGTGGTAATTTTGCGAAGAGTGCTATTACTATTAATGGTTGGTTACGTGATTTCTTATGGTCACAAGCTTCACAAGTTATTCAATCATATGGATCAGCTTCATCAGCATATGGTTTAATTTTCTTAGGAGCTCACTTCATTTGGGCATTTAGTTTAATGTTCTTATTTAGTGGTCGTGGATATTGGCAAGAACTAATTGAATCAATTGTTTGGGCACATAACAAGTTAAACTTTGCACCAGCGATTCAACCACGTGCGTTAAGTATTACACAAGGACGTGCAGTTGGATTAGCGCATTATTTATTAGGTGGTATTGGAACAACTTGGTCGTTCTTCCTAGCGCGTGCAATTTCAATTAGTTAGAGATTTGCACAAAATTTAATAAGTTCGTCTTACGTAAAATATTAATCAATTAATATTTTACTCATAACTAAAATTTATATAAATAAGGTATTTTATTATTATGGCAACTAAATTCCCAAAATTTAGCCAAGCCCTAGCACAAGATCCAGCAACACGAAGAATTTGGTATGGGATCGCAACTGCTCATGATTTAGAAGCACATGACGGTATGACTGAAGAAAATTTATACCAAAAGATTTTTGCATCACACTTTGGTCATTTAGCAATCATTTTCTTATGGACATCTGGTAATCTTTTCCACGTTGCTTGGCAAGGAAATTTTGAAAAATGGGTAGGTAACCCTTTAAAAGTAAAACCGATCGCACATTCAATCTGGGATCCACACTTTGGTGAATCAGCGTTAAAAGCATTCAGTAAAGGAAATTCATATCCTGTTAATATTGCATACTCAGGTGTGTATCAATGGTGGTATACAATTGGTTTCCGCACAAATCAAGAGTTATACGCTGGATCTATCGGATTACTATTATTATCATGTGCATTATTATTTGCAGGTTGGTTACATTTACAACCAAAATTCCGACCAAGTTTATCTTGGTTTAAAAATAATGAATCACGATTAAACCATCATTTATCAGGTTTATTAGGTGTTAGTTCATTAGCATGGACAGGACATTTAGTTCACGTTGCAATTCCTGCATCACGTGGGGTTCATGTAGGTTGGGATAATTTCTTAACAACTCCTCCACATCCAGCAGGCTTAACACCATTCTTTACTGGTAATTGGACAGTATATGCTGAAAATCCTGATAGTGCAGCACATGTTTACGGAACATCTGAAGGAGCAGGAACGGCAATCTTAACATTTTTAGGTGGATTCCACCCACAAACTCAATCGTTATGGTTAAGTGATATTGCGCATCATCAATTAGCAATCGCAGTTGTATTTATTATTGCTGGTCATATGTACCGTACAAACTTCGGTATTGGTCACAATATGAAAGAAATCTTAGATGCTCATCGTCCTCCAGGAGGTCGTTTAGGTGCAGGTCATGTAGGTTTATTTGAAACAATTACAAATTCACTACATATGCAATTAGGTTTAGCATTAGCAAGTTTAGGTGTTGCGACATCTTTAACAGCACAACATATTTATGCATTAACACCATATGCATTTTTATCAAAAGATTTTACAACTGAAGCAGCTTTATACACGCATCATCAATATATTGCTGGTTTCTTAATGGTTGGGGCATTCGCTCATGGTGCTATTTTCTTTGTTCGGGATTATGATCCAGAATTAAATAAAAATAATGTACTAGCACGAATGTTAGAACACAAAGAAGCTATTATTTCACATTTAAGTTGGGCTTCATTGTTCTTAGGTTTCCACACATTAGGTTTATATATTCATAATGATACTGTTGTTGCTTTTGGTCAACCAGAAAAACAAATTTTATTTGAACCTGTTTTTGCAGAATATATTCAAGCTGCATCAGGTAAAGCGGTTTATGAATTTAATGTTTTATTATCGTCATCAACAAGCCCTGCAACAATTGCAGGTAATCAAGTTTGGTTACCAGGTTGGTTAGATGCAATTAATAACGATAAAAATGATTTATTCTTAACAATCGGACCAGGTGACTTCTTAGTGCATCATGCAATTGCTTTAGGTTTACATGTAACAGCATTAATTCTTGTTAAAGGAGCTTTAGATGCTCGTGGTTCAAAATTAATGCCAGATAAAAAAGACTTTGGTTATAGTTTCCCTTGTGACGGTCCAGGTCGTGGTGGTACATGTGATATCTCAGCATGGGATGCTTTCTATTTAGCAATGTTCTGGATGTTAAACACTATTGGTTGGACAACATTCTACTGGCATTGGAAACATATGACAATTTGGGGTGGTAACCCAGGTCAATTTAATGAATCATCAAACTATATTATGGGATGGTTACGTGATTACTTATGGTTAAACTCATCACCATTAATTAATGGTTATAATCCATTTGGTATGAATAACTTATCAGTTTGGGCTTGGATGTTCTTATTTGGACATTTAATTTGGGCTACAGGCTTTATGTTCTTAATTTCTTGGCGTGGTTACTGGCAAGAATTAATTGAAACATTAGTTTGGGCACATGAGCGTACACCACTTGCAAATTTAGTTCGTTGGCGTGATAAACCAGTAGCTTTATCAATTGTTCAAGCTCGTCTAGTTGGTTTAGTACATTTCTCAGTTGGTTATATTTTAACATACGCGGCGTTTGTAATTGCTTCGACATCTGGTAAATTTGCTTAAATTTTTCGTTAGTTAGTTATTAATAAAACTAACTAACTAACTAATGTATTTCATAAAGAAAAACTATGGAGGAAATGAAATGAAAAAGTTAAAAGCTCGTCTTACAAATCTTAAAACTAAGGTTAATTTATTCCGTAAAAAAAAAATTGCTTCATCAAAGTTATTTATTAAAAAGATAAGAGAGAAAAAAGCCGATTTGCCAAAATCTAAACTGAAAAGATACGCTTATGGTATGGCTACTTCTTTAGGCATAATTGGATTGGTCTTTTTAAGTGGTCCTTTAGTAGCGTTTGCTAAAGACTTACCAGCTGATGCTAAACCAAAAAAACCAGCTAACGTTAGTCCAGCACCAGCACCTCTAAATCCTGCAGCTGTTAAGGCGTTAAGTGGTGCTGCTTCTTCGATTTGTGGTCTTGCGATTAGTAGTGGTTCATTTGTTCTCGGGGCTTTATGTGGAGCTGTTGTCGGCGTCGGTATTTTAGTTGCACAAGGAAAAATGAAAATTAGTGGAAAATAATTTCTTTCATGTATTCCAAGGCTTTTACTTATCTTAACACTAAATATTAACAAATGAGTAAGAGTCTTGCTAAATCCGACTAAATTTAGTATAATTATTAAAAAATCGAATCTTACCTTACAATTTTGAGATTCTCACTTTAAAACACTTCGGGATATAGCTCAGCTTGGTAGAGCACCTGCTTTGGGAGCAGGGGGTCGTAGGTTCAAATCCTACTATCCCGAATTTTACATTAATTTAACGTTATAACTCTGAGCAAACAATATCAATTTGCTGTTGAAATCTTCGTAATTTATTCACATCGGTAATTAAAGTTGAATCTTTAAATTCAGAATTTAACGATTCAATTTTTTGATTTAAAAAAGCTAAAAGTTTCTGACCTTCATCTATTTCTTCTTTTGAAAACATCATTTTCGATAAAAAATTATATAACTCATAGTCATTTTCAAAGTCTTCATGCATACTATTCAATTCTATCGACTGAATGCATAAATCTTTACGACCTTGGAAATACAAATCTAATGATCGTAATGGTTCATCAGCTTTGTTGCGAATAAAATTTTTTAAATAATTTTTAAATTCGTGCCGATTGTCATATATATGCTGCTGGAACATTAAATTAGATGATCGTTGAAAATTTTCTTTTATGAAATAATATAAGTCTAAATTACTATCGGTCATAGTTTTTAATACGTTTAATTTATAAAAATGAATTTATGAATTATGATCATACTAAAAAATTTCTTTTTTTTAAAATAAATTTTATTACACAAATTAAATTTTTCTTCGACTGAAAAAATTAATTCCGTCTTGGCTTCACAGGTTTTTCTTTCAATTCTTGTGTTTTTCGAGTACTCTATAGATATATTGCTTAAAAGAGTTTAGTAAAAAGATATCAGTTAAAGTTCTGTATTTTATTAAAGAACAAGTTTAGAATAGGATCTTTTATTAGCTATATATTATAATTATAATATACACTAAATTTATCTTGATACTAGTTACTAATTATTTATTTACTTACTACAAATTTACTATGAGTTTAGATGACAAATTTGCTCCTGTCCAAACTGCATTTTCTAATTTAGTTAGTAGTTTCTTTGAAAAACTAGCTATTCTCTTTGGTTATCCTGAAAATCCAGGAATGCCAATTACCGATACAATTTCAACTGAAATATATGGAAGATCGGAATTTTTCGAGAGTCTTCCCAAACGGATAACATATTTTCCTCCAGCCCAACGACCAGAAAGTTGGTTTGAAACAATTTTTGGGACAGCACCGCGAGTTGATATAGTTCCACGTTATATATATGAAACAAAAGACGAAGGGTTTTATAATTTTTATATTGAAAATTATAAAAATATATTTTTTTTACCAGATTGGTTTTCTGAATTTCTACAGGTTCAATTGAATATCTGTCTAGATATTAGTCTTTTAGAAATTATTCGAGAAGTTTTATTTATTGGATTGGTTTTTTACTCACAATTAGTTATTTTACGAATTACCATTTCGTGGCTAATTTGGATTAATCCTTACACTTTTCCATGGTCATATCTTACAGCTGCTGTTGATTGGACTGAAGATATTTTACAAGGGATTGTTCCATCAGTACTTGGTGTAAATGTTACCGGTAGTGTTTTTCTTGGAGCACTTGGAGTAGTTGCTGATAGTTTAAACCATTTAGTTTTCACAATGCCATTTCTTCCAAGTGAAGCGGAAGAAACAAAATTAGTTGTCAATAATGAAATGAAAGATGTTTTAGTGTTTCATTATTTACCTATTTTATGGTATAAACATCCAATTCCAAATGATGTGCGCGAATTTTGGTATTATCAAAGGCCTGATATTTTAGAATATATGCAAACTGCTTATAAAGATTTAAATTTACAATTATTACCTGATAAAATTACTCAAGAATTAAGTCAAAACGTGGAAGTAACAGATCAAACACAAAATTTAACGGAATATCTATCAACTGAATTAGTATCCAAAATAACTTTTTATGATTTTGATCTATGGAGAACTTCTTTTGTGAATAGTTTTCATACTATTTTAAATTAATGACGTTTATTGGTTAATTGATTTTAATCGAAATTTTAAATCTTATTTTGAAATAAAATAAGATTTAAAAAAGTTGCCAAATCGATTCCCTAAATATTATATTATATTATTGTAAAAAAACATTTATTTAATTTCAAAGGAGATTTTATATGGCATTTATTCCAAATAAACCAGGGCATCGTAGGTTCGCTTTCAGAGATTTGAATTCAACACAATATAAAGCATATGCCCAGCAATATTCTAAAACTAAAGCTGGGGGAATACGTTGTATTTATAGCTGGGCTAATGATACCGGTTATATTTTGCATATTAAGTGCTTCATCGTATGTAATTTCACCTAAAAAGGGTTATTTCTGAAATGTTTCTAAAAGTCGAGTACTTAAATAAGTTGCGACAAGACAATTATCGTATGTTATCACTCTTCATTCAAAACTTTTTGAAATTTAGAAAATTTATCTTCAATAGAAGTATATAATTCGGCTTCATCGAAATTCGTTTCGAAATACTCGCATTCGAAATACAGTACGCTTAAAAATCCTTGTAATTTATGGGAATTTTTGTTTGGATAAAAATCTTTTATTTCTTCCAAAGCCAATTTTAATAGAAAT